AGTGCGATGTACGGTTTGTCTTCTGGAATAGGCTGCTCGACGGTACTACTTGAAGCGGAAGGATTTGGGGTAGGAGCGGAGGGGCGGGAAGGCTGATGCTGCTCTTGGTTTACGCTTGCTTCTGAGCCAGCATCAGCCCCATCCGGATACATCCAAAGAGGCATTTCCTCGGCACTGAATAGTGCTCGCAAAACACATCCTATTGCCCAGGCAAGTCCCCCCGCTAGGCCCAATTTTAATAAAGCAAAGGAGAGGACTCGACTACCAAGAGAGAACCCTATTTTATAAAGTAGAGACTGAAAGAAATCCATTGAGCCGGGTTTCAGACAAAGACAATAGAACATACCTAGTATTGGAATAATGATTAGGAACGATACGAGAAATTGTTTGAACCTAGGAAGATGAGGATACAACGGTCGAAAGAGATTCATCATATAATATATATTCTTCTGTTCATTCGCTCTGCTCCCCAACAAGAGGAAAGACTGGTCGTCGGAAATCGCCGGTTGGTTGATCCGGAAATGCATGGGAGAAAGAAAGATGCACGAACCGTACTTGCATTCTTTTCGATCTTGTACCGGGTACACTTAACACTTACCCAATCTCGATGAGAATCAGTAGAAGCAACTACATCAAGTGACGAAGGTATGGAACTTCTCGACGCACTGTTCTAACCCGCAAACCACCTTTCATCTACCAATCAATCCTTTCTATCTTATATTAATAAATTGATAGTTAGATTAGAGGCGTGATCTATTCTATTATATGATGATAGCACCAAAAGAAAAGATCGGATAAGATATCGTTTTCTTTTTGGCAGGTACACTGAAGACCAACTTAATCTCGATTAAAGGCGGAGGAGCGGACTCATGGCAAAGAGTTCCGACAAAGGAAAAACAAACCTACTAATAGAAGGGATTCGGGATCAGAGTTCGGGAGAAGCGGGAAGGAAAGCCCAAGTACAAGACAGAGGCTCCTACTATATCTCAGTTCTTAGCCTTTTCAGGCCGGTTTCCAGATAGAAGCACAGCAAGGGCGCACTCAAAGCATTAGGTCTCCCCCGAGATTCTATCTGTCCTGTCTGATTGATGAACCTTATCTTCTTTATTCTAGTACGGATCCCCTTCTCTTATAGTTATAGACGAAATTTCTTGATTAGCGATCAGAGGTCCAACTAGAGAAGAAGGGAAGGAAGAACAGTCTTGAGTTAGAACCTGAGATCCTTTCTTAGGTAGTAGGTCTCCCATTCTCTTGATAGATGACTAGGACCGCCCTTCATTAACGGAATGCCTTCAGGGACAGGAGTCAGGGGAATGACATCAATCACTTGACGTACAGCTTAGAGCATTTCAGGGGGAGGAGCGAAGACGCTTCTTCAAAGGAGAAAGCAAGAAAGAGCGGCGGGTTACGGGTTAATGTCCGAATCAGGACAGGAAACGGAGAAGGAAGAGCTCCACGCCACTCGAACGGGAGAAGAGGGGCTTTTAGGAAACTTGACTTTGCTTTGGAACAGATACACGAGCTTTATCCATTAGACCTGGACTTGAACTTCGAGCATTGAGTCACCTTCTCTTCTCGGGAAAGCAGGGAAAGAGCTGTCCTTTTCCAAAGGCATACCAGGAGTGAAGCCTATGACTGGTAGCCCCGATCTCATTTCTTAGGTAGTTGCGGGAACAGAAAATGCATGTGATTAACATAACCTCCTATGGTACCCTCTTGCCTTTCTGATTGAGAAAAGTCTTTAGCCAGAAAAAGTCAATGGAGAGGGATAACCTTCTTTCTATATCAGAGTAGTTATCATGGATTAGGGAGAAGGGAAAGAGTTGCCAACCCTTACGGGAATCGAACCCGTGTCTTCGACGAAAGGGCAACCACCTATCCCCACCATATCAGACCAACACGCCTCTTGGCGGCATGGAATCTCCCCTCTCTCTATATCGGACAAGCAAGCACCAGCAAGGACCTTTATTCTGACTAGTTGCCGATACGGATTCATTCCTGTTGGGATTGCTCCTTTAGGTATCGATGAGGTAATTCCCCGCTCAGGTAAGGAGGCGAGGCTCGCTGATTTAGAGTTTTTGAATCCTATCTCTCTCGTTCTGTATTATTATTATAACGGCATTGGCTAGGCTCCATCCTAAGCTTAAGCCAGCCAGCCCTCCTTCTATCCCATTCAGTGAATCAGCCCCGCTGGAAATCTGGTTAGTCAGAAGGCCGTGCTTGGCTAAGGCTAACTAGGACGAGAAAGGCAGAAAAAGTCCCTAATTCGATTGATCTTTATTTTGCCCATGTTGCTCTTCTTCAATTAGGATTCCTCTATTTGGTGATTGTCTTTCGTAATAGATCGTGAAGAGTGGGTATAAATCCAACTTCGATCCTAGCTCTATTAGCTTTTGCCGAAAGCGAGGCCTAGAACACGGGCTATACTGGGTTGAAAGACCGCTGCTAATCCCGATCATTACATTCTCTTTCCTATTCATCTTTTCAGCAACCAATCTCCAACAAGGAGGCTCTGACAGTTGACTAGGTTGGTTGCGTGAATCAACGCTTGTGCCAATCCCCGCCTCTCGAGGATGTCATACCCCGCTTTCAGCCGTAAAGTAGTTGATCTAAAGCGAGTGAGCCTAAGCCCGGTAGAGAGGAGGGTGTGTGGATGGCAGCTAGGCAAGGGTATGAAGTAGTTCGACCAAAGAGAGTGCAAATCCTTCAAAGGGTCAGAGAAGCATCCTATCCTAAGCCCTTCCTTCTGGGGCTCCTCCTTCTTATAAAACGGGTTCAAGGGCCCTCTCTACTCCTCTGGCTATTATCGACTCGGAAATGAACGAAGTCGCTTCACTTCAAAGTAGAGGTTTGGGGTAAAGGTGGACTGACAGATCAGCTCCAAGGCCTGAGTGCCTAGGTTGCAGTGGTCAGAGTCGCTTCCGATGAGTTCCAGCTGCCAGAGTCTTCGATAAGAAAGAGGAGTCTGAGTAAACAGAAGTGAGATCTTTCTTCTTGAACTAGGTATGAATCAGACGGTGAGAAGATCTAGCAATGCTACAGAACGTAGTGAGAGGGGGAGCTTCCTTAGCTGATAGCAAGCTCATTGAAAGCGAGTATTAATAGCTAAGCATCTAGTGTTAGCAGCGAGTCAGCAAAGTGGATTGGATGCAGGTAAGCAGATTATGCTTTACTAGAAAAGAAGATAGCAAAGCTCTACTGTTAAAGTATAGTGCTGAGTTATGAATGAACCCTGATAGGAGCTAGCAGCACTCGATGAAACGAAAGGAGTTCTAAGTCAACGACAGAAGTTATAAATCATCGTCCGCAGCGGAAATTGGATCATCTAAAGTACCCGATGGGGTGTGAAAAGCTACTGGAACGATAAAGGATAGAATTAGAGAATGTTGCTAAGAAGCTGACGTCCGAAGAGTTCACATCAGAGTTGACAGCCGGAAATGCAGCTATGTCCGGGAAGCGAAGGGGAGTAGCCCGTGACGGCGAAGGGTTAAAGGCCCGCAGCTAGAGCAGTAGAGAAAGAGTTCCTCTCCTTAAGTCTCGTTACTCCGGAACTCTCCCTTATTATAGGAATTAAAGCCTTCTGCCGTATTTATCAGGATGTAGTGAGCCCGTTGGAGAGAAAGAAGAAGAAGCAGAAGGAATACCCTACAGAGAAATTCCAACAACTTCTTTACTTCCCAAAAGTAAGAACATCTTTCAAAATTGAGCTAATTCATATTCTTCAAAAAGTTCCAGTTCCAGATAACGGCATTTAGAATTAGGCTGTTAGGAGTTCGAGGGTAGTTCAGTCTTATCAGTCAGTTGGAGTATGAGATGCTAGCTTAATACGATGCGGGATAAATCCCTCGTCAGCTCAAAGCATTCGTACCATCAAATCTTAACCGGGATGTTAATATCAGCTAAGACAGAAGCTTCATTCGACGTATGAGCCAGAAGCTAGATTTTAGTATGATAGAAAAAGGAAGAAGTTCGGTTAATAGAGTTGTTCCCATTTTAGGATAAGACGGAACCTAGATTTAGAACAACGAAGAAATACGGAATAAGAGGCTAGCTAGATTTTACAACAGGGTTTTAGTAGGAGACAGAAGATAGATTTCGAATTGAGATGCTTCCACTTCTAATCCTTAACAAGAAATAGTATGATATGAAATAAGGATTTTATTATAAAAAATGAAGTCATCCTGATCTTTCCCTTTTCGCTATTAGCAATCCGGACTATCTATCGTTCACTACCCGGGCTACCAACTATGGCATGATCCCTCCTTATAAAATGTCGCTAATGCACCGCTCTTAACTCTTTAAAAGCAAGAAAGATTACAAAGCTAGTTGCCTTAGGAACGTAGTCGCTCGACCAGAGGGACACCCAAGGGATAGAAATTGTTCCAAACCGATCACCCCACGGCATAGGAATATGTCTCAGAAGGAAACCGAAGGTGTACTGTCCCAAAGAGATGAAGACCATAATATTCGTCCATATACCATGTCCTTCTTTACTTCCTTGTTTTCTAACCTGTGATGCTAGGCTCATTCTAATATGAGACGGATGAGACAGAACAGATACCTAATAATGCTAACTACCATGAATACAAGTCGTCTATTTTCATAAGAATCAATGGGATAATGGAATTCATACCCTATATCAAAATAAATGCAGACCGGAAGAAAGAAAACGAAAAAGAAAGCTTTCCCAAAAGAGTCCGAAAGAAATAACAAAGGATTATCGGGTTAGTTTAGTAGAAGTTCGCAGTCAGACGCAGCCAACAAAGTCAGAAGAGTTAACAGCAGAGTTGCCATCCGGAAATGCAATGTGTTGGAGCTGCTAAACTCGGCTTAGCTTCGTCAGCAAGATTCTCAATCAATAGCAAGGGATGCTATAATTAGTAGCTCACTATCGAACGATTAATATGCTTGTTCGCGTGCTTTACCAACCGGAAAAATCCCGAAAAAGGAAGGAAAATGACCGGAAATCGTCAGACCGACTCAATCTGGAATTGACTACTTGACGCTTAATCCGAGTAACTCGACTGATAAGCAGAAGGATTGAGACATTCCTGATTTACATGATGAGATTAGTTCTTCTTTCAGCTCTTTGATTGGGAATTAATGGTAACAAGAGCCTGTAGCTACTAAGAAGCTGACGCTCTATTCCTGAAGAAGGAGATGTGGAATGAAGTCACTCTCCTGCTAATCCGAGTGACGGTATGAAGTAGAGCTCGTATTCCCTCTCCCTTTGGTCGAGCTACTTCGTCCCTGCTTTTAGCTTCTTTTTTGCCAGTAACAAGAGAGATAGTGAGATGTTCACTAAGAATAGCTCAACTAGCGAACGATATTAGACTGTCAGCACAAAGGCAAGCCTCAGAGAAAGTAGCTAAATAGCCTTCCTTATTTATTAAAGCAGTCTGTCAGAGCTGTCAGCTGAAGGGAACTAGTCCCCGACAATAGGCTAACACTTCCTTTATTGCTTGATCGGTTGTTGAAGACAGATAAGACAATCCAAACAGCTTTGGGGACGCGAAGGCTTATCCTCGAGCTGCACTACACCGGTGATACTCATGTTCTCCCGAAGACCCACTCAATGCGGCTATCAGTGACTTTCGCTCTTGGGACTGCCTCTGACTCGTCCCCCCCGAACCCTAACCTCAATCAGTGAAGCTGGGCCCTCTCCTCTCCGTCTAGTAGAGTGGCATTTTGCTCCTGGTCTCTCGTTTGTGGTAACCGCTTTCCCTGATGCTATGGGATCTTTCAAACTCCCTCCCGTTGGACCAAGGAAAGTGATTGGATAATCGATAAAGATCGTACCTCTTTGCTTAATAGGGGTAGCCCCTTCCCTCCATCTGGTCCACATATGGCTCATCTCCTTCTTGCCGAGTGGCTATCGCGCCTAACCTTTGAAATGGAGCTGCTCTGCTCCTAAGGCGAAAAAGGGTTGAGTTTCAAGGATATGAGTCAGGTAAGAGAGTTGCTTTTGCCTAAGCTGAGCTTTCTTTCATAGCTTTCTTTTGCTGGAAACAAAGACAGACTGAGAAGAATCCCTATAGTCGTAGTCATCGGGCCAGTCATAGATAGTCGGAACTTTTTCTTTTTCTGGCTTCCCCTCTGACACTGATTAAATCAGTGGGGTACGCTAACAGAAGACAAAGATGAAAGAAGCTTTCTCGTCTAACTTCGTCTAACTGGTTTTATATCGGTGATATGAGTGCTATCTGGAGTTAAGATGAGCAAGAATCGGATCTTAGGCGAACAGGTTTACCGGCTCTACGACCCCATATAAATAGGGCACTACTGTAGTGCTCATTGGGCCTCCCGCTTTATCAATCACAGCTTCTCAATGAGATCACTGACAGACAAATCACTCATCTCTTACGCAATTTAGGAATTGATTTCGGCCACAACAATCTGTATTTCGAAATCAGGATAGCATTCTCCCTCCTCTCCTTTTATAAATGCGGTTTCTCTCATTATCTTTATAATCAATAAATGCTATTTCCAACCTCGGATTTAGATGCTGACTTTTCCGAGTAAGAGAAAGAATGGCATTGAGAAGCTGCTAACACCGGTTAGGCCTTTCCGTAGTCCCATAATGCTCATGAAGGGGATGACCCTGAGGAAGAAGCCGAAGGCATACCCAGAGAAAGGAAGCATGCTATAATTAGGGGATCACCTATCGATGGGAAGCCAGCCAACCCCTCTCCTTTTAGAATGTCGAGCTACTTCATACCTTGTTCTATCAACAACACGCTACTTCGTTCCTCTCCTTATCAGTCGAGTATCTCCGCTCCTTACTCTAACAAGTATGCTTCTAAACTCCAAGCTCTAAAGAACCTGCAATTAAACATACCTCTCCCAGGTTCTATCAAACAAGCTTAAATCCCTCTCCTTATAGAAATGCAACTACGTTCCTTTAGCGGTTAAGTAGGATTTATTCATTCATAATAGAAGGGATAGGTTTTAGTCCTGGTTCAAGGTGTGAAGAGAGAGGCTGTCCTTTTGTTTTGGGACAGCCTCTCTTCATCTTTTTCATGGCTTTCCTTTCATCTTTCAAAACTCTCATACCATTATGCGCCTTCCCCTTACTAGATCAAATAGGGCCACAAAGAATGCTTTAAGAACAATACTATCTTCAGCTTCTTATTTCGCGTTTCGGGCTACAGACTTTAGGGAGTCGTAAACTGACTTTTACAGAACACAGAACACACGGAGCACAGGCCCCAATCTTACTTGAATTGGCAAACCGGCTTGGATTCATTTACCTAGTTTGGGCTTACTCATCCCATCATAGAACTAAAAAGAAAAAGTAAGAATTGACAGCTATATCAGATGCAAACTTCACTATTTCCGGAGTTAGAGTTATAGTTGCCCGCGGAACGGTGCACACAGGCTTGAGGAGAAAGTTTGAGATAGTTGCCCACTCCGCGGTTCATATACTGTGCTTTTCTCGCTTGGACTTTCTCTTCACTCTCTCGCTTGCAACAACCTCATTTGCCTGAAAGCTAAGTAGTGGGCGAGAGAAGGGTGGTCGTAGATCAGCTAGAATAGATGGGAGACAGCTCCTATGCTTTAATCTTCCACAAGCTCTGGACTTACTTCTTTCGACTCCGTCCTATCGATCAAAGCAGTAAATCCAAATACAGGTCAACCCCCTTTTATTAAGTATAAGAAAGAAATTACCTTTAGAACTCTAATACTTGTGACTAAGGTTTGAAGATGCTCGACTGAAAGGAGAGGATAAGCGAAAGGAAGGTCGCATTAGCATTCCCGGTAAAAGGAAGTGACGCCTTGACTTGCTAGTGCGGCAGCAGCAGGCGGTTCGGTCGATAGACAGGCAATCAGGTAAGCGAACATTCCGGTAGCAGGCCTTCCGTTCGATCTCTTTCTTTAGCTCTCCCTGATAGAGCTCCGCTATTAACTAAGTTAGGTGAGTAGCCTTTCGTATATGACTTATTTAGCTTTCCTAAATATAGTACCTAATTCTTACTGCTTGTTCATTCCGGGTATGCGCAATCAGTACGATTGATTCCTTCTTTCGGTAAAGAATATAGATTAGGTTCAGAAATAGGATCCATCCCTCTTTTCTTAGACCCATTTATTTTATTTCGGGATGGCTTTGCCTGAATCACGAGTCGTATTGGCTTACGATCACCTAACCACCTATGATAAAAAGACTAGTCAGTAAACTAAAGACAATCCAAGCATAACCCTAGCTCCGATAATCTAACGAAAAGGAGGCGGATGAGTAATAACCTAAAGATCGACCTCTAAATCCGTATAACCTCGCAGCTACCCATAACCTGAAAAGGCTGCCGAAACTACATTAGTGGACCGCCTAATGCTGTCAGCGGAACTCAAAGTGAGCGCCTTACCAAAACAAATCGAGATCTTCAACGATGGAAGAAAGGTTTTTTGAAAGATTGATATATGTTAATAACCAGACTTCCTGTTAGCACGTCCCACTCCTAACTGCATAAGAAAAATAACTCGAAACAAAGACTGTGGCGGTCTTTCAGAACCTGCTTTGCTTGTCCGCTAGCCAGTAAGTGCTTGGCCCTGGGCATTATTGATTAAGTGAGAGAGGACTCCCACTTTCGCTCTCCCAGTCGAGCCAACGCATCGCTTTCCTCACTTAAACTTAAGTGTAAAATGGTTTTGCCGAGTGCATTGAATCAATCAATCTTTTTGTTTTACGTGTGTACGATGACTCCCCTCTTGGGAAGTGAAACTAAAACCGAGGCGGGCATTTGGTCAGGGCCAGCTGGCACAAACAGAAAGAGACAAAGCCCTCACTCTACTCTGGCAGCCCTTTTCCCAGCGTAGACAGAGGGAGTTGAATCGGGAGAATAGCCGAGTGTACAGGGTACGGTACGGGTCGAAGAGCGAGCTTCAAGTTCAGAGAATCAGTACTGGCATTCCTCCTCTTAAAGGAAACCGAGGATTTTTTCCATTTATTCGAAAACTGTAAGAGCTTCCCCGACAATGGCATGAAGGAAAAATGCAACCTTGCTAGCGTCGAGAATCGTTTGATACCATAGGTATTCAAAAGCGACACCGTACCAGGCAAGTGATGAGAGTTGAGCAAGTTTCGAATCGACACTGGAGATAAATCAAAAGTTATATTCTAAACTCTAAATCTTTTGGCAAACTCAGCAGCACCACTATGAGAGACCAGAGACTTTGAGACTGAAATCTCAACTCCAAGTCTATCAAGGGTTTGCTGATAAGCGTCGGCGACGTTGGCGTCCATTATACAGACGTCATCACCCAACACCGCATACTTTCTAAAGTGCTGACCAGGATACACTTTCTGAGCACAGTACCATATCACTAAGTGATGTGATAATGTGAACAGAGGCCAAGAAGAACAATCCCTTTCAGCTTTGAGGGAAGAAGACGGTGCTATAGAGAATACCTTATTGTCGAAATAACCAAGGGGATGGATGCCGCTCTCAAGTGGAATCTTTTGAAGTTTCGCTGCTATTGCTATCATAGATAAAGAAGTTGTGGATCCCGTTAACGGAGTTCTATGTCTGGCTTTCGGTTTACCTTGGTTTCGGTGTTTTAATTGGAGGGTAGACTTCGTCTGATAATGGTATTGTTTGAGACTCTTTGGAGGAATCATTTCATCTGGAAATTTCTTGGAGATGTTGCTGGCGAGGACTAAGTTGATCCTGGATAAGGAATTGTTGCATCTTATCTGATTCTGAATCTGCTATTGCTGGACTTTGATTATGAGAGGAGAGGGCTGCATATTCTGATTCAAAGTTGGAACTACGACTTTCTTTTTCTTCTTCTCTTCCCGATTTAGCTCCCACTTCAAGATGCTTCTTCATCAAAGACTACATTACATCTCTGGCTTTTTCTTTTTTAAAAATGGAACACTCTATAGCCTTTGAATTTAGCCCAGAAAGAAACCTTTCTTAGCATCCAATTGCTCGACTCGATGGGTACTTCTAGTGGTTTGCCGGAGAAGCTCTTGTATTTCTTTAAGGAGTTGGTTAGTGGCATAGACACCTCTTAACTCGAAATCGAATATTCAAGAGACTAAAAAGATCGGGAATGCACATCTAAAAGGAGAGGAACTTCACTCGCTAAAAATAAAAAGATAAACGATAGACAGAAAGAGAAGGAATAGCGGGCAAAGCGATTCCAATGCTTAACGAATGGACCAATCCAAGACTTGGAATGCTACCAGAATCGACAGCTGCTCTTACCTTACTAGCACGATACCGAAATGGCTCTTAGCCGACTAAAGGCTACAAGACTGCTTCTACACCTACGACCCTCACTCTCAGAGAAAGACAGAACGGACAAGAACGACTTTTACATCCTCAAGCTAGAAAGAGGATAGGCTATTGGGGCTTCCTGCGAATTCTGTGGAAGGTAACAAGACAGTAGAATATTCGAGGGACCACAATAAGGGGAAGTCAACTGTTGCCTCTAAAATGGCCCGGATACCGCCTAAACCAGTGCAAGGTAGTATTCCCAAGGAAGCTAGCATAGCAATAGGGAATCCATCTAGTATTGACTAAGGAAAGATGGTGCTGGGGGGTCCCACTAAGGTGAATGTTATTGAACCTTCTCATGCAAACGTTAAAAGCCATGCAAAGAATTCCTTCTACGTCCATTGCTACTGTAAGACCGCCAACAGGGGGAGATGAGCAACATGTGGGGCCTACACACTTGGAACAGCCTCGCCAAGAGTCTGCACAGGCCCAGGAGTTAGGTTCTTTTATCTTTGGAGCTTTTAAAACACCAGTTGCAGTAGGAAGACCCCCTGACCCAGGGGAAAACATCTGTCCTTATCGCTTGATAGTGCCACAAGAAGTGACAGAGGTAGAGGGAGAGGGTCAATTCTCACTAAACGTTCCTCTAGTAAGGCACCATCACCAGCGCACATGAGAAAAGGCCAAGGAGAAGGTGAGAGGAAGGTTCAAACACCAGGCTACACAGCCCTAAACTCAAGCAATGATTTATTGTAGCTATTGAGTTTAGTACACCGTACTCAAACCTATACCCACTCTCATACCCTACGGTAAGTGAAAGGAAGCAGTACATTCCACTTTTTAGGGAGGAGCTGACAGAAAGACCTTCTTCTTGAAACATGGGGTGAAGTATTGGGGAGTTACACAGCCACTGTTGGTCTTATATCCCTACCACCAAGACCGGTAAGACCAACAGCAGCGGATTCAATAGCATCGGCGAGAGATAGAATTCCTATTGAGTTAGCTTTCCTGGGGAAGAGGATATTCTATAAAGGCTATACCACGACCACCAAAGCCAGAAGATAAGACATCATTCTCGAAAAGGTCGAAGGACGAAGAAGAGCTCCCAGCAAGAGTATACCGGATTACGCTTTCAAATAGCCAGGATTATAAAGTCATGTTTTGGACATGATCTTGGTCCGGTGGTACGTTACATATGTTGTCTCATCATCTCTTCGGAAACTCAGTTTCAAGGGCGGTGAAGGGACAAGACCTTGCTTAGTTTATGGTATGGAAATGCTTTCTTCTCTTTACCGGGTCAGGGACTTTAGTCTACCCATACGGGGCAATGGCAGCAGCAGAATCGGAAAACGCATCGCGCCACACGCGCTGCCTCAGCAGCCACACAACTTACACAGCACAGGCAGCATACAAGCAAGGAGCATCGCCACTGAACAACCAAGTGTAGTACGAGGCGGAAGGAAGACACGAGAAGACCCGATTCTTTACGAGAATATTCCTCTGTTGGAGGATCTTATCCACTTTTGAAAGAGAGAACTAATAACCTTGGGACAGCCTTTGTAGCCAGTTCACGGAAGTGAAACGAATTTTCTCTTTAAAGAAGCGCGAACGGCTGCCAGTAGAAGGGAAAAAGGAGCATTGGTTATTTTACATCGGAGTGTGGATCATACTATTTCAGTAGAACGTCACCGCTACCGGAAAAATTGCTACCCCTAGCATAAACTTATGCATCTGGATTCGCTCAACCGACCTATGGAAAGAAAGGATCGTAGCGTGTATTACGACCGAAGAGTACCTTCCCCTGATCGAAGTACTGGAAAAAAAAATTCAGGTTAGTAACTCCTGCCACAGTTAATAAAAGAATCTCGTATCCCATATACTAGCTTCGCCCTTGGTCTAGACTTTGAAGGGGCAGGGCACAGCTAAGGCTAAGGAATAGTCACGAAGAGTAAAAATACTGATTTCTTTGTCCTACGATTAAAACTACGTCTTCTGTTCACGCGCTACTAAGCCTTCGGGAGGACGAGAAAGAGTGAATTGGATTCATTAGATCCGAGAGATGTAATGTATGCGTATCAGTACTTTTTCGTTTCATAAATGAGGAGCCCGATGTTACTAATAGCAAGTAGGGGCCCAAGTACGGTGATAGATCAGCATGAGCCGGTCGTGGTCGAGCCGCCAGCTGAGGCCAGGGAGCAACATCAGATGGTAATATCCTAGATCACAAAGCGCTATATTTGACTTAACTCGTAAGGAGCTTAGACTCCACGATGTAGATTGGATCGAGGATAATTTAAAGGCCCGTTGGAAAACTCCGGGGAACTTGTGCTATCCACAGATTATGAACCTGCTCCAGAAATACACAAGGAACCTGGAGTGACTCTCTTTGCCTTTTTTTATCATAAAAGTCTCTTCCACTTTCATACCGAATCGAATATACTACACGAGGCAAATGGTGGGAAAGTTTCTTCGTCCTTCTTGACTCCCTTGACAAGCTGCAAGGCGGATAAAGTGGGAACACTAGTCTTCACATTAAGACTTGGAATCATGCCTGGTCTTCCTTCATCCATGATGCCTAAGGTGCCCAAGTATGGTTTGTGTCCGGCTTTTCTCAAAGTAGTTATAGTTTTCGAAGGGAAAGCATTTGAACAAGAGGAATGAAAGAAGAGCTTATTCGTATTCAATGCTAGCCGACCCAGCCTCCCAGATCCGCATCAGCGAGTGGTGTGACGACGACCAAGCCGAAAGACAGATCTCATCACAGCACTTGTAGTAACCCTCCTTTTCCCACCTCTTCGCCTCGAGTCTGATAGTACTAAAAGGGTTTGCTGCTCTTCTTCTTCTTTCTGAAAGATAGCTATTCTTCGCCTCTCGAAAGAGGCTACGTACCTGTTAAACGATAAGCGCTACGCTTTTCCCTAGGGCTTTAACTTCTTGTCTACAGCAGTTCAAGTACGAGAGAATGAATTCCTCTAGCTAAGTTCCCTGTCGAGAGGGAAGAGAGGAGAAGTGACTTCGGGACTTAAGGTAGTTCAGTCACCCTCAGGTCATAATAGAGTCTAGTATGACATCGGTAGGAAGATAATGCAGCTAAGCCAAGACTTGCTTCTGAGGCATTTCAGACTTTACTTGCTGTTGCCGATATGATCTTTTCTCTTGTTGAAGAAGTGGAGTTTTGCTGTTATCGTAGATAAGAGTTACGGAATTGATAGAGCGGAACCCAATCCCCTAGCTAGGTTTGAAGACGCTCGACCAGAGGTTTGCTCGAGCATCTTCATCCCTCTGGTCGAGTATCTCCGCTCCTTACTTCTCTTGTTGCTTCTGGCCTTCCCGTTAAACTCATCTCTTTAGACTGCTTACCCGGTAAGGGCAGCCTTGCCTTTCCTGGTTTTAGAGTCAGCATTACCGCTCTTTGCTTTTCCTTTTAGAGAATCGACTGTGAACTCTGGTCATGGCATGGGAAGCTGTGCTATCCTTCCTTATTATTTATATTATATAAGTAGTTTTGATCCCCGCTAAAGGTAAGCAGGGGAGATCTTACGGCTTGTTCCTGAGTTCCAGATCAGATTGAGAGTTCAGACCATTAGAAATCCACTCCTTTTTACCAACAAGGGAATGGCCAAGCACAATAGGGATCCGCTCGGGAAGAGGAAGGAATTAGAGTAAAGAGGTTATTAGGATCCTAGCCTAGCTAAACGCAACGGAAAGGAAAAGAGCTCAACGAAAAGCAAAGATTTCTCGGGCAAGTGCTCTATCAAAGACGAATTCCCTGGAAGAACAGCAGGATTCAGGGTCAGCTCTCTCATCATAAAGAAGTGAAAATGAAGACTCGGACTCGGCTACCGGCTGCCAATGGGATAGCACCGGAGCTACTGCCATCCTCTTTCCTTCTCTATTCTTTCGCGCATTTTTTTTTCCTTGAAAGAAAAAGGCGGTGGTTAGAAAAGGTGGCTCGACCATAGGCGGAGGAGCTTCCAGAAGTGTAGGGAACTACAGCCCCGTTGTTATCAGAAAAACTTTCCGCTGTAATAGAATCCATCCGTATAATGATGACACCTGTTGGATTACTTCCGAAAAGCAAGTCCTTCGGTGTAGCTATTTCCTTTCCTCTCGAAAGGTTAGCTAGCTTAGCTTCTCCTATATTTGGATTTGGATTAAGGAACTAGGGTAATGCGAAGACAAAGAAGGCCTAATAATGGTGAGTCGAATCAGGCGCGGCAGCCGTTCCAAGGCTTTTTTTCATTTCAGGCCTAGCGCTTAATGCTTCTAGCTCCTCTTGACTTCACTTTGCTCGCCTCTCGCCCTCTTATGAAGATATATACTGGCAGAGCTGGAAGATGGGCAATGGGGGTAAGCTCTCTTCTTAGAACGATAAAAGCTCTTATAGGATCTGGGACTTTGATAAATAGGAAAATGAGCCTTTCCTTTATCCTTATAAAAAGAGCCCTCTCATTATTCGGGAATAGAGTTGCCGCTAACCTTTGCTAATAGCTAGCCTAAGACAATAGGCTATATCACAGGTCTGGTGAAGGTCCCACTAAAAAAGTTTAGGAAGAGGATAAGTGAGAGCGGGCTGCCAAGGGTGTGGAAAGAGGTTCACACATTCGAAATCTTGCTTCCTTGTAAAAGCTCAGTGGCATACTTAGACTGATTCAAAAACCAAGCATTCTTGGTACGTTTGATCGAGACACCAAGGAAATAGTGTATAGGCCAAAGGTCATTCATAGCATTGCCTTCAAACGACTGTTAACGAGAGTCTTGGAAGAATATGTAAGCATTCCCCATAGATGTGAAACCCGTTGACTGTCTTTCAGAATGAAATCTGAGGAATATTTATTGCGTGTAGAAAGGTTAGGTTCGATATGGGTTTTCGGTATGGTTCACTGGGTACGGGGGTTAAGTCCTCTCTCATTGAAGAAGGGGATGGTGGGCAGCTACTCAACTCCTAAAGATGTCCAAAGATCCGCGATTAGTGATGCAGCTTCTACTTGTTCCTCCTCCCCAGGAGAAGGGCACAGAAGAGTGAATGTGGTGGGGCAGGGAATGAAAGCAGATCAAGATCAGGCTCATCGTAAAGCGTTGAACTAGTGGCGGATGGATGAGGAGGGAAAGCGAGCCTTCGGGTTCGGGTTTCAAGTTGTAAATGCCCAAGATTGATGAATGGGATACTACAGCTGGCAGTTCTCACGCATTATTTGTCAATTAAAATTGGCCACTTCCGAATCTCATAGGTCAGAGCTTTGTACATGACCCGCCTGATGAGCTAACTGTTCCTAAAACTCCAAGGCCTTCTGTATCAGTGCCAAAAAGTTTATGGGGAACCTGTTTACAGTTCTCATATTCCTGTCCCTTTGGAACCAAGGTTGCAGGGATTCCGTTAACCAGAAGATTTCGCTGGGTTAGGGTTAGGATATGAACCGGAATAAGATGAAGGTTATTGTTATATGGTGTCGATACACGGAGAAAACACCGATGAAGGAATCTCCAAAATGGAAAATACTCAAGCAAGAGCAAGTGTCAGAGTATGACAAAGATGAGAAGTCCAGTCAAACGGAGAAAGAGGAAGCAGAATGTGCAGTAGCACCTCCCAGCATTGAAGATGGCAGGTATCTCCGGGCTAAGTGAAAGTAAAGCCCATCGAAGACTGTAAGCTTTCTGTCATCATGTATGACAACCGGTTAAAGGGGCCACTTAAAGCAGTACTAAGACAGTTTTCTTATTTCTGTAAAATGTTCCAGAGCCACTGCTCTCTAATAACGAGGTTTTAAAGCAAGCTGGAATAACTTACTTATATATAACATTAGAGAACAAACCTTTCTCCTTCCGAATGCGACGAAGCGAGCTAGGTTACCGGAAAAAATCCTCTTCCCTTAGTTTATGCTAATCGATTGAGTAGTCATAGGAGTAGCAGCCCCTATGGAGGCTTCTTGCTACTGCCTTACCATAAGAGCAAGAAGCCTGTCACAGGCAAACAACCGAGTCTCTAACTTCCGAATCCGAATGCCCAAGACCTACTGGTCGGCCACTGCTGCCTACGATCCAGTGTGCGGGGTGCTCGCGGATCGGAAACCTTTCCACTGCGGTCGGGGGGGACCTAGATGGCTGGTAGATCAACGGTGAGCCGTTCAACCAGGGATCTACCCATAGTTTTGTGTCAGTTCCCGTTCCAATGAAGTAAGAGATCCCCTCCTTGACTATCGATTTGGCCGCCGTTATTGACCTCCAGTCGAAGGAGGCAGATGGTTTAACTGTAGCCGCTAGAACCGCTAGCGGTGATTCCAGTGGAAAGCACTTGTCTTTCATTACCTGAGCAGGCACTCAGGGTGAGTTACCAGTATCCAGAGTAGCTTGTCCATAAAAGCCCACTTTCCCAGGTGGAGCTACAAATAGGAGGATGGAAGAAAAAGACGAGTAATTTCACTGTAGCGCCCCTATGCTAGCCGTACGCTCTCAAAGAAAGGTGTGCGCAAGGAAGAAACTAAAGCAAGAACCATACCGTCAAATCAGTAAAAAAAAAGATTTCGATAGGACTGAAAGCTAGTCCTCTAAGAGCCCTGCCTTCTTACCATGGTTGAAGATTTACTTCAACAATCTCTTTAGAGTTAACTAAGATCTCTACCTTTCTCTATTGTCTTTAAAGGGAATGCGGCACAACGACTTATCCTATATATGCATATAAATGCCGGCGTAACGTTCAATTTCATTGCCTTATTTTTTTGTGTTGGATTCTGTTACAGGTCAATCAGTTCCTTGCCGCTTCAAAACTTTCTATATCCAATCGGCCTTTGAAGAGGGCCCGTATGGCCTTCCTACTATCTAAGGAAAGAAGGATAAAGAAACCACTTGGGTGGGGAAGGTATACGCGGGAAGATATCTTTGGGACAGCTAGCAGGCAAAAAAAAGATGCCATTCGTCTCCAGCCAAAGAAAAGGCTTAGAAGAAAGAAAGGAATGTAAAAAGCGGGCCGAGGACGAAAAGACAGAAGTCAGACTATTTCTTTTTTCTCCATAGGGATAGCTCCTTCCTGCCATCCTTTACCTTTAGGGTGTGGGCGGTAGCGGTAAAATACTTCCCTCTTTTATTGGAGGTGGCTGCGGCTTTTCTTGTTTTGAGGCTTGGCTAAACAAAGAGGTTTCGGAGAAGGAGAAAAAGGGGGTGTTGAGACCTGTGTTCTATTCTATTGATCCAGTTTAGGCAACTTTCGGTCCACATAAACATTGCCCTATTACACATAGAGCCTTTTACTTCTCTTTCGCGGCCTAAGGAGTTCATTTCCACTTTCTTGACTTGACATCAAGTAAGAAGAAGAAGATCAGATCGAATCGATTACTACTATCTATCGACTTGCTTGCTAAGACTTCCCAATTAGTCTAGTATGTCTCAGTGCTAGCAAGCAAAGCTGTCTATGAATTACTTTCTTTAACATAATAGATATCTTTCCTCTAATTCCTCAGAGCAGTCGGTCTGTGATCCTTTTCGGGGGTGTTTACACGCGCGAGGCTTTGCTGCTGCTGGAGTACTTCTATAGGGTTCTTAGGCGAAGATTCCTCTTCTTTGTTTTCTATCATAGTGTGCCATTCCTTCTTTCTTTACCTAGCCCAGCTGTATCCGATCTCTCTATGTAGTGGTCGGCCTTCTTCTTGGAATCCGGCTTAGGTCTCCTCGACTATGGTGAAAGACTGACCACGCTCAACATCAGAGCATATATCGAAGGATAGCATTCGCCACACCAACCCTCGGTCCAGCCTCATTTTCTTGGTACGCTCAGGTCACACTCTCTTTGTCTGCTCGGCTAGCTTGGTGGGCGGGAAAAGCTACATCCCTTTCTTATGGCGAAGTCAGGCATTTCCCTACTCATCATCTATATCTCAAACCATGCTACCATTCGTTCCGAGTCGCCAAGAGCTAGAACAGCTTCTTCTCCCTCGGGAAGTAAGATAGCAGGAATAGTAGATCCACTACGCTTTGCGCCTCGTATTCCTTCACACCTTCAATCTGTCATGACCCCAGAGGCATTCATTCTTCACGTTGCTGAGCTTGCCGGGTATTTACTTCTCCTTCATCCCTTACGCTACGGCCCCATGGTTCGGTTCCGCCCCCAAAGAAAAGAATTTCCCTGGTTGGTTTTTTCCTAGCGAGTGAATGCGGAATGATTGAACTTATAGCTTAAAAGGTTACGCACCCCTTCTCTTTCCTTTGCTTCTCTTGAGCCAGATGTGGGCTCGATCCCACTAGACTTAGTGTTCTTTATCTTTAAACTGGCATTTATTCAAAATTGAAGCGGCTTCTTTGCCTCAAAAATCTTAAGGAGAAAACGGCACTTGGGACTGCAGGTCTTTCTTGGACTTTGTCAATGATGATGATGGATCTAAAAGTGTCCTTAGTGACTCTCTTTTATCTAAACATCATCAGTGGTTTTTATACTTTTCTCTCTCCTCCTTCCCGCTCTGATCCAGCTACCCCCAAAAAATGGAATGTGGGATAATTGCTGCAATCCCTTCTCTTGAATAGCAACCCTTTCCTTTCAAAGATGAGGTTTCGCTTAACAATGTCTTGCTTTTCCTATCGAACAAGCTCTTATACTCGTTCCACTAAAGTGTAACTTATCGTTAATTTCCTGTTGGAGCTATGGGGTCTGCCTCTCTACGGCAATTCAGCGCTAAAGCCTAAGGCAGTTCAGTTGCTTTGAGATTAGCCCAAAATGATACGATTCTGGGATCTGATCAGTACTGCTTGCTTTCGGCCGGTATAAAGATTCTCGAAAGCGAGTGAGAGGTATGCAATCCCCGGCTTGAAGTAAAGTAAGCCAAGGAGCACTTCCTCCATCTTTTGAATTGAAGTTCCTTGTCTCAGCGTCCTCTTTCCTATTAGAGGGGGTCCCATTCCATTCCTTTGGCAAAAAGAAAAAAAAAAGCCCTACCTCAGACATTCAATCAATGGGTTTAGACAAAACATTTTATCCCTATTTTATTTTTTCATTTCTTCTCTATGTGGTCTGAGTAAGAATGAAGAAGAAGTTAATTCTGTACAGACTTGTTCTCGTCTGACGTTCTCCTTTACGCCGTCCTGGCGCTCTCCCCCTTTTATAAGAAGTGTGTAAAAAGGCTCACGTTTTTTGGCTTCCTATAAAGCAACCCTCCCCCCTAGGTTGTGGCAACTTTCTACTCCTCCTGAGCTGTCTTGCCGTATCTAAAATGGCTTCGAGCATCCGGCTTCACCACTGCTGCCTGCTCTCTCCTTCTTCGGCACTTCCCAGTCCACAACAGACCTGATCTTCTCTTGATCCATCTGAATCACACCCTTGCTGATCCAATGGCCAAGAAATAGCACTTTCGTCTGAGCACCGTTTCACGTACAGCTTCTTTTCCTGCTACGTACGAGACAGGAGACGATACTGGGCCGACTGCTTAGACGAGAACAAAAAGGGGAGATGAAAACCCGTTCCCGATTGCCTTTGATTCTAATTGGAATGGGACCTCCTCGGAGACGCTTTGAATGATTAAAACGAGCTTTTCACTCGAAAAAGAAGGAGAGTTGAACTTGTTGCATGCATCCTCTACTATGAAAGCTTACCTGGAATACGGAATTTCTTCCTGATCATCCGCTTCAGCATAATTTCGTTTAAAGCATTTTTGAACTCGTTTAGGGAATTAATTGATCGAGTCCAATCAATGGGGTCTCAGGTAAGCCCCTTCGGGCCCTTTCTTTAATACAACTTTCTAGTGCGCTTTTCGGTGTCGGGTGTTATACGGCTTCCTGCCTCTGCTTGAGAATGGACTGATGGAAGGGCCTGTTCAAGGAAGTAGCTTAGGGGCGGAGAGGAGTAGGTTCAAAGTCGTAAAGGGGTGAATAAGGGGTAAGAAAAGCTAAGCGAGTTGGCTATTCATTTCGCTTTTTAGCAGACAGGTAAAGGGTAGCAAGGCAAGCAGGATCGAAGCTTTAGGGCAGCCAGAGAGGCAAGAGCTCTTTCTTCATTTCCGACTGTTCATTTTCTTTCCCGGGCTTAAGCCATCTCTGGATTCTCCCGGCAAAATCCACCAAGTCCAGTTCCTCTCAGTCTCTCGATTCCGCTTCTGCCAGCTCTCTATTCCGATGAAAGCTCAACCGGAACTGCAAAAGCTAGATTCAAGTCCTTTGGTTGCTATCCACCACCAGTGGGAAAGGCAGAAGAATTAATCCATTTTAGAAATCCAATGGCTTCTCGGGCGATCCCATTCCCATTTCCACCTATCGAAGGCCAAGTGAGGCCCTTCCACCGGATCCGTTCAAAGCTTTCCTCCGGGTCAAACGAAGACTGTCCTCTAGCTTCTGTTATGAGTGAATTGCCTATTCTATTGGATGCCCTGTGAAAGCCATCTGGTTTAGGGAGCTATACGGTCCATTAACGTTGCAAGATTGGCCTTCTTTATGTGCTCTAGTCGAATTAGCAAGCCTAGCAGAGTCCCCTCTAGCAGTAGCACTATAGTCCGTCCTTATTCGCAAGGAAGTATCCGCAAGTCAAAGGAAAGCGAAAGGTTTGCTCGACTGAGAGAGCGAGTGGTTAGCCGGTCCCTTTCAAAAAAATCCTATTCCAAACAGGGATGTCGGTTCGGCATCATAGACCTCGGATTCTTTTCCGGACATGTGTCCTAGCTCAGAGAAACTGGCTTTCTCACCTTTGGAAGCAGCTCGTAGAATAGAACTGGCAGCTTTCTTGACTGACCCGCTGTCACATCTCGAATCGGTACAGCCATTCTCTTGGAAGACCTTCCTCACAGGACTCTCAGCATGCTACCAGTCCGATCTAGCTGCCCGGTAGACCAAATCCAGTAGATAGTGAGGCCTGTCACTGGTTGAGGAAAGAAGACGACAAGCTAGTTACCTTTCAGGCAGTTCGGGTTTCTTGTTATCTAACATTCTACGCTTTGGAAAGAGAAGAAGAGGAGTCGATGCTCATGTCCTAGTTAGGTTGCGGAGGGGCATTATTTGAGTTGTCTACTCTCGGGAAGTACGGTGTCAGAGTCCTACCCTTCCTTCAGTTCATGGGGTTAGGTCTAACTATCTTCTATGACGCCATTGGACGATCTCTCTTTTCGGTGCCAATGAAGAAGATGAGCTCGGTTGAGGAGAAGCCTGAGCGCCTCAAAGAGTTTAGGGGAGGTCTCAAAGTCCATCACGACCGACATGAGACGGTATGAGATGAGCATACCAAAGAGATGACGTAGCTACCCATACTTGCAATTCCTACTAATACTCTTACTGCCGAGGTTGAGTGGAGGTCGAAGACGGGACTCGCCAGCCTCCCTCAAACCCTAACCAGGGCATGGGTATATTCAGTGACCCATTACCTCAGCATGCCCTTTGGGAGGGCAAAACTCCTATGACCGACCCTCAACCATCCGGAATCAACTCGCAGGTCAATCAAGTAAACACCTCCTACCATGTTGTACCACCACCTCCGACCCTGCACCCAACTACTCCCACATCCGCCTCAACCCATCTGTACAGCATAGAGGAGCAGTTAGGAAGAACACCTGCTCACCATCTTAGAACTCCTTAAGACCTCTAAAGAGCATAGGGACTGATTTTGGCAAACCCTTAACCGCCTTTAGTCGAACTTTACAGTCTTGTTGGTCAGCTTACCCAATCAACCCTATTTCTGCTTGCCCGCCCAATAGATTCCAAGAGACAGTTGTGTGCCTAGTCCGGCCCGCTCCACCCGTCGAATTGATTTATGAATTCAAAAGACTTGCAATGGGCATTCGAGCGGAGTTACAAGGACAACCTCGTCTGCCTACTCGCGACCCAACATGATCGGGGCTCCAGGCGGCTTCTTTCACGGTCTGTTAGTTGGTCGCGGACCACCCACCGGATAGACTCTCAAAGCACATTGCGACCCCCGATTGGGAATCATAGGATCCATCCGTAGTATCTGCCTACCTCGTCGAGGGATCTCGGCTTCCTTACTTTCTAAGGATCCGCGTGGAACATGAAATTAGAATTCAAACGATGACGGGGAGTTTGGCATGATAGTTAGAGAAGGAAGTGGCGAGAAAACAAAGATGCATTGGTCTAGTTATGAATCAAAGTCTATTTATTAGATGTAATTATTCTTGTTCTCGTTTGTGCCCCACCCTATACTAATATGGGGGTCACTGCACTCAATCTAAAGAGTAGAGGTTCCCTCCGGGGCCTTCGGGGGAGTTACACCTCTCTCATACCTTAAGTCTGACTGTAAACTACTTTTGAGAGAAAGACAGGAAGGAAATTGCGTATGATGACCGGTGAACCTTCACGTTTAGGGATCCCTCTCATTGATGAGGGGATTCGGGATTGCCTTGAAAAAAAAGCTCTCCTTTGAGGGGAAAATTGGCCTACTTGCCTCGGTCAGGACTTAAGCCATGCCTTTATTAAACAACGCCATCCCATCTCAGAACGAAAGTCTCATCCATTGGGTCTTAAAGGGGCGAAGCGTATTTACTCGCAAGGAAGATTGATAGCCCCATCGATAGCTATCTGTATAAGTATGCCGCGGTTGTCGATTTCTTTGACTCTGTCTCTTCCCAGGAACGATCAGATGCAAACAAAGAAGAAGGAACCCAAGGGGAAGAGTCATTCATGCTCTCTAGCCAGGGTATGGAGCGAATAGTAAGAGGTCTTAGCTGCTTATCCGGTTTTAGCGGAAGAGGAGCCATCTGCTCGTTCCCTATCGAGTGGATCAAATCCCAAGCCTTAAGAGCCCATTAACCCATGTTCTGTTCCGCTAGCCAGCTACGCTAAAAAGCTTGCCATCGACCCCTGTTGATAACCTCTCCTTGTAACTTTCCTATGTATGGTCTCTCCACTAAGCTTTGATCTACGCGCACTAGCTTCCTCGGCGACTAATGCCCTTCTGCTGGTCTTTCGTCCATTGCCTATGGTCTTTGGTAAGTAGTCTATAGTTCACTTTCGTCTATGGCCTGCCCCGCTCTCTTTTCATTTCTTTCTTTTGGGTATTACTAGCCTAGCCTTCGTCAATCACACTAAAGCAGAGCACCCAACTATGGCAAGGCCCCCTTAAGGCTTAGGTTAGTCAATCCGGCCCGAGACCAGATCGACTAAAGGCGTTGACAAAACCGCCGTAGGAATGGAGACCTTTCAATAGAGCGGAGGCGAACTGATCAACGAGAAAGAGGCCCTACTCACTACAAACGAATACACCACAAGATCGAACTGCACTCATGCCTCTCCCGCATCAAGTTGCCCTAGACAGATCATTGCCCACCTACGTAGTTCTTCTATCAATCATGTACGTAGGTAGGGTCCTCCATTCTGATTGGTATATCATGAAAAAAGAAAGCAAGCCATTTGCACCAGGCGCACTGCGCTTTCCCTTGCCTAGATGTTCGCCTTTCTAAGTCAAGTAATGGTGACCCGCCGAAGACTGGAGCCTCATAACATGTTGACGAAGACCCCCGAACTGAGGGTTCGATCAGTAGAGGGGACGACTTTCCCTCCCCGGAAGAAGAATAGCCCCGCTCTCTAGCCGCCCTTCCTTAACAAGTCCCGTTGATCATATAACTGGGAGGGAACGTGTCACATTAGAGGTGAACGATCAGAGATGTCCGATAATTACCACGATGAGGCTGGTCCCTCTTTAATTTTAGTAGACTAAGCTATGAATATGAATGAAGAAATGAATGAATGCCGGGCTCTTTCTTTCACTGCTAACCCCAATACAATAAGTTTCTTAATGCTGATCTTTTCTGTTTCGTCGAGCCCCGAGCTTGTGGTCCTCCTTTGAGTGTGGGTTCCATTGGATGAATCTCTCAAGTCAAGGTTCACGTACATAGCAGCAAGAATAGAATGGTGCAGCGCCTATTTATCGTTCTCGCTCGGGAGCCAAAACGAACACGCCTGCTACCTACTGTACTGGACCTTCGACCAGGCATTCTACCCTTGTCGAATCGGAACCAACCACCCCCTATGTGCCGATCGCTTGCGCTCGAACAGTTGAGCGGCCGCCGGCCAGCAACTTCCGTACCGTACACAGATATAGATTCATTATTCGTACCTGGTCCAACTTCACAACCCTTCGCGGGTTGGTCAGAAGTCAGTCTTGTTTGGTAATACTCTATTGGACAAAGCAAAGAAAAGAGAGTGCTCGACCGGAACAACGGCCAACAAAGACCGTAATTACATAGATAACTGCTCCTCCCTTTCTCCGTCTTTAAGGCTTTCAGGCGAACCGTATGGCGGCCGGAAAGAAAGACGACCTCACCTTCTCGTAGATGGTGCCTTCATTGTCTATCCAAAGGAGAGCAACTTGAGTATCCCCCGTTGACCTTCTTTTGTAGATAGAATCTTCAATGAGTGGAAACAAGCAACCTTACTAAACTAAGAAAGGTGCGCTTGTTGAGTAAGGCCGTTTTCTTGCAGGAGTGCTAACGCGCGCCCTTATTCTTCGCTTGCTCCGCAGTACGAGCCTCATACAGAGCTGCGCCCCTTTAATAGGATGAGGAGAAGAGGGGCCGCCCTCTTTTCTGCACCAATCTTTATATACTACTACTATATTTATATCTTTGGGGTGTATAGCTCAGTTGGTAGAGCATTGGGCTTTTAACCTAATGGTCGCAGGTTCAAGTCCTGCTATACCCAAACAAACCTACCTTACACAATACCTATTCATTAATAAGGATGCGTAGTAACGTTCAAAGATCACTCTTTGGCCTTTAGACTCGCTTCAGCGACTTCGCCCTTTAAGTGAGAAGGGGGTGAGGTAAGGAGTAGTATAAGAGTGGCTCGGTCATCAATAGGCCTCTCCTTATTTGATTCATTCTATAGGGCGGGGCTGCAGACCAACAATCCAGCAAAAGGGCTTAAAAGCTCCTTTATAAAACCTTCCCCTTTTCATAAGAATAAGGTAAGCATCAAAGCCCAGCAAACCCAACCTATACAAAGAGCTCTTTTCAGCCCCTACTCCTAACAAGTGAAAGTTGCTGGCACCCACCATACCTTGCTTGCTTCGGGGCCGATCTCTTGTATCGAAGCAAACATATATATATTTTTTATTGAGTTTGTTCCACCACAAATCGATTTCGCCGCATGGATTGGATAAAGTCCCCCGATCTCGACATCCAAGCACGAATCCCTTTTTCGCTCTTTCAAAAAGAGAAGAGCTTCGCCGGAAGAGAAGAGGACCGCTCGCTTCACTTGTGTATCCCTTTGGTATACAGGTTGGCGGTGTTTCTTTAATAGCACTAAATTCTACAGACATCTTATGATTCCTGATTCCATTAATGTCAAAAAAATCTTTTTTTTTTTTTTAAGTCGTTACTACTCATTTTTGTTGGTCTTGATAGGTCAGAGCATCCGGTCTGCTGGACCTTTCCTGGCTTGAAGAAATCCGTTCAACCTAAGATGGGGGTCAGCTCTCGGCTTCCCGCGCGCCAAATAAGGATGCAAGAACTGGAGCTCCTCTATCCACAACATCCATCTAAAAGGGATGCGTTTACCCGGGCGTTTCACCAAAAAGAAGCATTCCTCCAATCGGCTCCTTTGCCTCTCTTCTGCGGCAGCAGGCGAAACAAAAACAGGGTGGTTTCCGGGCTCCTTTACTAAGTCGAAGATCCCCAGAAGCAGAAGCCTTTTCGCTTCCAAATATGCTTAAAAAAAATCCATCTATCCCCCCACCCAATTCTCCCTCTCCAGACTCAAGCCATGATCCAGTTCCAGACAACATGCCTGAGGTAGGCCATTCTTCCTCTCGTCTCTCTCGTCCTTTTCAAGGCTTTGCTCAAGAATATTGGATAGATTTGGAGGACAGGACCTTGGCCTTCTTGCATAGACTTGGGCTACATCAAAGATCCTATTCTGAAATGGAAGCCTAATCGTTTTTGACGGTTGGAGGCAGTTTGTAAGTTTCAGTACTCACTGGTTCAAATAGTGACTTCGGGACAGAGATAGTGAATCCTTTCTATTCTCCAAGGAAAGGAAAGGACTCAGCATCCACAGCTCCGCCCGGCCTTTCCCAACCAAAACCAAAAAAGGGAGAGCTTGAAGAGGACATATGGCCGAGGATCGAAGAAGCAAGGGATGACCCTTTCCAGATGACCAATAGAGGTTGGACAGATTCCTGTTACCATAAGGAGGAGATAATAAGGAATTCGCTGCTCTATACTTTGCTATAGTTGAATGAACTCCTAGGCCTTAAAAGAGAGCATTTTCTCGCATGTTTAGCGCCGAGAGCTTTCAAATTTATCTATCGAAAAGAGGGCATATAGCCCGAGTCCTGAATACTTTAAAGACCGATTACGACTGTTGCAAGAGTGGACACCCTTTCCGACAAAGGACGGGAATCGTACTGATAGAAAAGGACATATAGCGAATTACATAACCTCTAACTCCTCTGTCTACCTGTACCCGAGTGCTTAACGGGAGGAGAGATCTTTCATAAAGAAAGAGCACATCGAACGTGATATCGCATATCTAAGATACCAAGCACGGGATGAGCCCAAAGCAAAGCAAGCAACAAGGGATGCATATCAGGTATTAAGGGCGACTCTTCTAAAAAAAAGAGAGACTGATTCTTGCTTGCTCTCCCAATTCAGGAAGACGAAAATCACTGGTTGGTTGTTGACCAACAAATTATGCTATGCATGGGACTCTTTTTTCTCGTTGCTAGGCTTTCAACCAAGTGCTTTTCGATCTTAGGCGAACGAGGCTTACCGGCTCTACGACCTCGCAAGGCATGTAGAGCTCTTTGGGCCTGCCGCTTTCTCAATCGAGAAACTGTCAATATTAGCCTACTGAACGATTCTTTCTTTTATTTAATTAAAAATAAGATTTTTCCTACTGAAGGATTTCTCTTCTTATCTATGTAATTTCAGGATTTATTTTCGTTGAAGAGTTCTCTCTGTCCTTCCGTCCCCCCAATTAGCTAGTTGTCCCGTCCGTCGTCCAATCCCTCACTTCTTTTGTGATAGTCCATTAGTAGTCCCTACTGAGCAATCTAGCTGCAATCGAGCTAGCATTTCAATGGAAAGAGTAGAGTGAAAGTAGGACGAGGTCTGCCTTTACCCTTCCTTTTACTAGGAGTGGATTAGTTAGAGTCGGTCCGTTCTCTTGTTTAAGAAGCTAGGGCTAGGGTCAAGCAAGCCTGCCTCCATCCGTTTATTCCATAGCCTATCGAGCCAAGCCAGATCTGCAGCCAGTGACGATAACTAAGTAGTTAGTAGTTTTAGTACTTTACTGGGACGATCCACTAGATCCATAAGCCCGTAACGGAAAATAGCCTTTCTTTTCCCAAACCTCGTTCGATCCCGAACTGCATTCAAAAATGAAGCAAGGACTTGGTTATCTGAGCACAGTAGTCTAGCCGTAACCGCAACAGTAAAAAAAAAAAGTCAAGTAAGAAATGCTAGAATGAGGTAGTTGACTAGCTTGGCCAAAGGGAAAGGACTATTCAAGCATTCATTCCAATAGGGATGGGGAAGATCTTCTAATGCTTCTAACCCACCAGCCCAAGAATGGAGTTCTCACGGAAAGGAACTTAGTCCGATCTTCTTCCACCTACGCTACGTCAACTGGACTTTTGTCACTATAGTAGCGAGTAGCTCGAAACCCGCAATAGAAAGGATTTAGGGGGAAGAGCTCCGGTCCGGCGATGACTACAAGAAAAAAATCGAGCGGGGATAAATCCAATTTCATTGCCCAACGAAAAGAAGGTATGGTTGTGCCTGAAGAAGGGCAGTCAGAAGAGGAGAAATCAGCCTGAGTTCAATTAGTCCCAGCGTTATCAGTACAAGTAGCCAGAGGAGTGTACCAAACAGTTGAGGAAGGAGAGGTTGTTAAGGAGGAGCAGTCCCAGCACGACAAGCACAATAAAGAAGATCCGAGTGAAGCTGCTTGCCCAAAAGGAGTTGGAAAGACAACAGACACTTCCTTTTCTACAATATTAGATTCTAGTTTAACCAGCATCGAATTACATGGATTTAAACTATCTTATGCATCTAGGTAAGCAGCATCCACGGGATTAGCCCCATTTATGATTGATCACCTTCTGAACCGAAAGCCCTACTTTGGAGACCTTGAGGGAGAGCCTGAGATCATAGAGTAGGGAGAGGGAAAAGGGTGTGAAATCATCCACCATTCTTAAATCAATTGACTGAGATACCACCACCCGATTGTCCGCTAGGGATATAATAAAGACAATCAGTCTTTTCGCCTTCATTTATGAGGAATAAACGGAGGAGTCGGACGAAACACATAAAGGGCGCACTCTAAGCAGGTCTTCTTTCGACGCGACCCTTAAATTCTTTCTTATAACCTGAAATGAGGGGAATAAGCAAAGGCCACTGTCAAAAGAGGTGATGGAATTGGGTTGGGGAAAGATCAGCCACTACCTTTTCTACGATCTTGTCCGATATTTATTTTGTTTGAATAGAAAATTCTTTTGTTCCGGCAGCTCCCCCACCAAGAGGTTCAGGTGCTGAAAGAGATGCCCTTTTCAGGGATGCCGAAGGAAGGGTCTCGGGGAGAAAAGTCGCCCAATGTATGGTCCTAATTTCAACACGCCACCTACACGACTCACTACATAGGTTTAAGGAAAGCAGGATAATCCGGTTCCTCATCCCTCGAGAAGTTTATAAGGCAAGAATAAGGAACATTCGGGCCTATAAAGCAAGATGAAAGTGTCCTGTTATAACAAAATGACCTTCTATTCTCTTATATCTCTTATAGGAATTCCTACTCCTAACAATTTGAGAGGGGAAAGAAGTAAAGGAAAAGGAGATCCTAATACTAGCCCGGAAAGTCTTAGCGTCCGTTTTGGTACCGCCAGGGTTATTGTTATTGAAATACCGTCATCGTAGCGAGAGGAATAAGAGAAGAAAGCTCCATCGATCTCGTTTTTAATTTAAGGCGACCCATGGATCAGAAAATACCTAAGAAGAGGGATTCCGTGGGCCTACTTTCCTTTCTGAGTAACTGACAGTCACAAGACTTGGAAACGACCAAAAGAAGAAATAGGAATTTACTATTCTGGTCGTTTTAAAAAACGAAGGAGTAGGCCGAGAAACTCTACCTTACAAACTTGCCTGCCTCCGCTCAACCTTTCTACCCCTAATATTGGAGGATTTTTTCCAATTTAGACGACTTTGCTAATGCTAGAAGAGAGTGCAGAAAGGCTTGTTAATCCGTATGGGAATGCGGATAAAGAGAAAGAGACTGAATGAAGCAGCAGGGCCGGATAGAGAGACTGCCCCTGAGGCTGAGCTTAAACCTTCTGTGTCGTCTCACTGAGCAGCAACACAATCAAAAGGTTTAATACCAATAAACGACCCAAAAGTAAACCTTCCTTCCTAAAGCTATGAAATGCAGGAAGAAAACAACGGCTTTCGCGCTAGCGCGCTCATCCCTTGCTTGGTTCTTCCGTGAGGGGGACGGTCTAGTATACAATTTGTGTATTCTTGATCGAAGCTCTATGTCTCATTCAGTCCTTCGCAAGCTTCCTTCAAAAGGGGAGTCCATAGGCGCGAATACTCGGATTGGGCTTGGAAATCCCCGCTGAGCGGTCTGTCTATTGATGCACCGGTTCCCCAACCAAGGGTTTGCTACGCTTGTTTGTTCTGTACACTCCCCTCGCTTCAGAACTCGCTTTGCTACCGTTAGAATACCAGGGGCTCTAGCCTAGAATATAATAAAGTCCCAGTGCAGAAGTAGAGAATTCAAGTGACAAAGCACAGGTTGCTACGCTTCGTCAAGTACTTTCCGATCAGTCTCACTAGCGCAGCGGATTGCTCTTTCTTTAGTTAGTACCATGAGTTAATCCAAGCCTAATGGTCGACCCCATTCAACGGTCAAAACTCATGCTAGGAGCTCCTTTTCTTAGAAAAAAAGTGAGACTTTTCATGCCCAGCAGGCAGGAGCAAGGATTCAATCCTATGCTTATAGGATGTTATTCGGATTATGATAAACCCGTTACTTACGTTTAGCCCCAGTCTCATACTTAAGATTTAGAAACTCATTCCCGGGTGTGGGATTGATGAAAAACCTTCATTTATTAGAAATAATTTCTTTTCAGCACCGGTCTCTGCCGCAGATTCCTTCCCCAGGCCCATAGAAAAAGGGCCTGCCTTTCCTCTCCATATGCTGGATATGGAAATTAATCCCGTACCGGACCCTAATCTTTGAAGCGAGTTCATATCTTTTGGCTACTGGACTTCCCCACCCGCCGCTCTGGATCGTCGGGGCTTTCCTATTATGACAGATGAAAGAGTGTATATTTATTCCTACTATTCGGCAGAGGGGTTGGGACCTCCCTCTGCGAATGCGACTGTATCTGTATCCGCGTCGTCTGTTCGTGTGTCTGCTTATGCGTATGAAACGGCTTTCTTCAGGTGAGGGAGAAACTCACTGGATATATGGTTTCGAAAGCGGCTTCAGTTCTTAGTTCGGGGTAAATGGAATTCACTGGTTTAGGACAAACTGGAACTACCAGTTCGGCAGAAACGGGATCCATTGAGTTGAAATGCACTGCCGTATGCTTCCGCTCTTCTTCTTTAGAAGTTAGTTGGTGGAATTTAGTTTGCGTATTTATCTTTCCCCCCGGCCTGTGCTCTTCTCTTGCACTTGCAGGTGGATTCTCAAGGTGTTGTTCACCTGCTTAACAATGGTGGAGGCAAATTCGAAAGTACCCTTGGTGAAGGATATTCAACAGCTGCTGGCTAGAGATTGGGTTGTTAAGTGGCAACATGTTTATCGTGAAGGCAATATGTGCGCGGACTGGATGGCAAACTTCGCTCTCAACCATGTTTGTAGGACTTTCTTATTTTCCTGAGCCACCGAAAGGCATTTTTTCTCTTCTCTTGAATGACCTGGCTTTACACAGGAATGTGTATTAGTTAGTTTTGGGTCTTAGGCCCCGCATAGTAAACAAAAGTAAGCAATGCGTACTGATTTCCTAGTCTAGTGTGGAAAGGCTGAATTGAGAACGGAGTGAAATCATCCATATCCATGCAGGTTCGTCTCGTCTACCAACGATATGGTTTACACTCTACTATGTGCTCTTTTAGGCAAGATAGCGAGAAAGGCCACGTGTGCGAGCACCGGACGGAACTATATAGTCTCTTCCTTCTCCCGGTTTTCCTTTTTTCCTGGTGTGGTCAGAAGACTGTAAGCGCCCCCTGAGCGCCCTGTCCCTATAGCTATAATTTTATATCTGTGGGCTGAGTGTTTCCATATCCCTCCCCTCACTGGTTAGATGAGAAGTATGAACGAATCCTTCTGCAAGGTTTCGTTGAGGTCTCGGTTCGGTCTCTGAAGTCGATGCAGGCAAAAATACGTTGTCGTTGTTCTTTTTCACCGGGACAATATTTACCAACTACAGCCTATCTTGATGAACCAGAAGTGAGAAGGGCTGGGTGAATTCAGGTTTTTTTTACGTAAGTAAGCCGGCCATCAAGGGAATGACTGGAAGGAAGGGGTACTATTGATACAGGGACTGACTTCTTTAAAACTCCACAATACTCCTGCTCTCTCACTGGCTAGCTTCTTCCCTGGCCTACCATCCAAGGGCAAGGGAACTCAATAGCAGTTTCAAGAAGAAATCGAAATCCTACTCCATATATGGATAACATGAATCAATCTATCTATTTAGACCTACCATAGAATCTGATATCAAGTCCTCCTTCCTTTCATGCTTCCTGCTGCCCGGATTAAAGCGAGGTTAGTTAAGGTTTGGCATATCTGGGCTTCCGCTGTCGCATATGTGCTGTTGTTGCAGATGCGCTGTTAACCAGGACTGTAAAGGATCTGTATTGGATGAGCTACTAGAGGAGTAGTAGCAGCTAACACAGGACAGTTACAGAGTTCTATCTGTCGCAGATCCGCTGTCACTGTACTAGGAAGAAGGGCTTTAGTTAGGCAGCGAATCTTCATTGAAGTGATGTTAGCTAGGTCCTTTCCTCGAGCCGCAGGAAGTCTTTTACCGCTTGAAAATGACGTAGAGAGAGTGTTCGAGAACGTCTCTGTGCGGTTTCTCGGTTCCAAGTAGCGATTAAAGTCAAACCACTAGCACAGCGTGCAAACGTTGTTGCCATGTTTGATAGTTTGGCAAACTAGCTCCTGAGACCATAGAAGGGTTGTGAACGTGATCGGGACGGCTCAGCAACATAGTTGTTTGGTAACTGGCAAGCACAAGGTAGTGGGGGAAGACCAGCTTAGCCTGCTACATCAAAGAAAAGTAATGAGTCGTATATATGTAGGAGGTTTGGAAGAAAGGCAACTATAGACTAGAAGGGAGGGGTTCTCATACCCAGTTAACTGATTTAGGAGTCTTCCCGGAGAAAGGGCACCGATCTGACTTATTTAGAAAGCTAGAACGGAGAGGGAACACCCGGTTAAATATGGTTTGCTGGTACAGAATCCGTTGCTATTGTACTTGGCAAGTAAGCCCAGAAGGAAGAAGTCGTAGCTGCTACCGCTACGTGGGCATCTTCTTAGTCTGCTCGAAAGGAAAGCCAGTCACTCTAGAGTAGAAAGAAATAGAATCGAGTATGACAGAACCAGTAGCTTTGAGCTTGAACGTCTTTCAGCTCTCACGACCCAGCTGCTATTGAATCTGCGTAAGGAGATGCCGATGAGGGTACAATAATAGAGAAGAGAAAAGAATTCGCTTTGGTTCAGAGCTTGAATCATAATATCCTTCAGTCACTCCAGGTGAGATGTTCGGCTAAGCCGGAAAGAGTAAGATCCTCTTTGAGATGAGATGCGGCAATGTCCTAATCAAAGCAGGCGCAAGGGCGTTAAGCTTTAGCTCAAGGCTCTTCTTCTTGATAGCATTGGTCTCGGAAGGCCCTCGCTCTATTCTTCTATTATACAGATACGGCTATTCTAGGAAGTCCGAGCATCCCTATGGAGTTGCCTTCGGCTTTCCTCCTTTCCTTTCTTTTCCTTACCTGGGAATTCAAAGAAGAATAGAAGGACGACCTCGAGAGAGCAGACGACCAGTAGAGTAGGTGCTCCATATCGTTCCTGCTGCGTAGGTCTAAGGTAATTCACAGTGCTAGCAGATCAGAAGTAGGCCCTCACCCTTCTCTAATAGGGGCAGTGCCACCTATAGAACGGGAATGTTCATCCTCTCTTAAAGTCCTTTATGGATTTTGAGTCGGGAATAGAGCTGTGGCAAGCAATATAGATCGCCCCTTACGCTCTCTCTAAAAAAAAGCCCTTCTTAGTAAAGCTTCGGCCCTATGGAGAAAAGGGAAGTGCAGATCTGGAGTGTTTGGACGAGAAAGAAAGGCTTTGCAGCAAGTTGTACCGAAATTTGATTTGATTTTCCGGGCATACGAGAAAAGAGTCCAGCCGAGCATATTTGTTTGCGAGTTTCTTGATCCCGGAAATCTTGTACTCAGAGTCACGGATAAAGTTGACTACCCAGCGACGGAGTGGATGACCCCCCGTTCTTTCTAGTGGGTTTTTTCCCGTCCCTTTTGGGACCATTCATCCTTTTCCAAGCATAGGTAGAACCCCTCTTTCCCATACACAACGACGGTTCCAAGCAAGATGAGTAGTTTATAGTCGACTCAATATCAACGAAATCCCCCCATTTTCTCTTTTTAGTACCGATGGTCTTGTAGTGCACCCTTCATCGAAAGAGTAGGCGGTTGAAAGACCCACCTCTGAATAAACCTTTAGGTTGGGAGATATCAAAGGGGAACCTCGCCTAGCTTATCTGTCCCTGTATTATTCAACTCATCTGTCCACTTATCTTGTTCAAAGCAGAAGGAAGATTTGAATCCTTTCTTTCGAGGGTAATCCGCCATAAAATAGACTGGAAAAGATTCAATCCACTTCTTGACCTGCTTCTTAGGTGCTGCTTAGGCCTGCTTCTATGTCCTGTAACTTCTAAGGCTTCTCACAGGCATTTGCTTTAAAGGGGCTTGTTGGCCCCCTTCTTAGTTAGCTCTTGATGTCTGCTTTAAGCTTCGTCGGAGATTTTATGGCCCGTAGCTTACAACATCTTATGAGAAGGGCCTGTAGCTCGATACAATCTAAGGCCAGTTGCTTACTTGCGTACGGGCAGACGTATTCAGCCATTCCCATCCCTCATCAGGGCCCAGCTTGACAAAGATTTTGATGTGGATGAGAGGGGGAGCATCTTTTTTAGATATCCCCACAATTAGAGCTATTAGATGAGAAGAGACTTCGCGCCATGGAACATGTCCAGGTCTACCAGAGATTTCCCGTGCATAAAAAAATAAGGTAATATAGAGAAAGTCAGGTCTGAATGATTGGCTTGTCTAAGGCTGACCGTACCTAGTGCTTTGCTTAGTGAGTCGTTTACCTTTGCTTTGGAAAGCGAGAAAGATGATGTTGGAAAGCGGTTAGGAAGCAGCTCCTTATAAACCAGGGGCACTGACTTTCATTCCCGAAGGCTAGGCAGCAAGTGCAGAAAGGACTTCAGGGGAGGACTCATTTATGTGAGAAACTATCTTATGAAAGATATTTTACGGATTCGATTACAGCATATGACAGATGCTTTAGTTTACTTTATATCTGGTTATTCTAAGAGGTAAGTAAGCTTCCTCTTTCTTTCGGTCTTACGATCCGCTTAGTTCTAGTAGAAGCTGTTCCGGTCATCGTAACATCAGTCGGCGATTCCATTCCTTCTCCTTTGAATGAGAAGAGGCCGTTCTTTAGACCTTTGAAAAGTAGTTTAGTTGCCCATATCCCTGATGGGAAGGAGAGGTGACTTGAGAGTCGGGTTCCTAAGAAATGCCCGAAAATAGAAGGTCCTCTTCCCGCACAAGATAACTCCCCCGAATAGAGATCTTGTCCTGCTCGGTTTCCAGTGCTTCCTGAAGCTGATAGTAAGCTAAGCGTTGGAACTTTTTCTAGGATAGGAACCTTAACTAGAACCCGGAACCGAAGGAGATGCTTCTTGTCTTCTTTCGATCATCAATCGGTTGAATAATATATTTATTACTGCCGTTAAGCGGTAAAAGGTCTCGAAGAACTTTCGAATCACTTGCTGGTGCTTTAGTTGATCCTAGTGAGGAAGGGTTCAGTTCATACTCTTTCACCGCTTGAATAAAGCACTACTGGGCTCACGGCTTCTCGAAGCCAATCTCGCACTTGACACGCTGAAAGCTATAAACACTTGGTTTTCTTCATTTCAGCTCTGAGAGGATCTTAGCCTACCTGGGACCGGCTCTATGAACACCTTTTGGCGGTGGTTTCTCGATCAACTATCTGACTTTAATGAAGAAAGACAGTGAACCAGAAGTTTTCTTACTTATCTTATGATTATGAAATTAATTTCTAGTTAGTGCTCCATGAGAACATACTTTGATATTCATTCGTAGACTAAATTCCTTTCTTTTGTTGGAAAGACGAGAGAGCTGACCAGAAATTAAAAATGAAATAGCTGGTCCAGCGATGACATTTCAGAAGTCTGGCACCACATTGCCTTATAGTCAAGAAAGATAGGAAGGCGTCTGCCTAACTAACCATAGGAAGAAGGGCATTTAGGTTCAAATCCTGATCTATCAATAGGTGGGGGAGAATTGTCACGAAGATAGTAAAGAGACCCTCACTGTGCTGCTGTCCCATTCTTTTTAAGAAGACTCTTTCACCGCTTGAAATAAGATCAAAGAAGGTTCTATTCTAGAAACCTCTCCAAGTGCTGGACTCAGGAAGATTCTAGTCCACCCTAGAAATGCCTTGTACATTCTTGTAAAAAAGAGACTTCTAGAGACTGTAGTAGGATCTACAATAGTATTTGGACCGTTGGATGCGCACTATGTGGCGCGATCCTGACCATTCATGTAAAGCCCTGAGGCCTATATATACTATATATTAAATAAAAGGAAGGTGATAAATTTTGGCATCACCTCAAGAGCAAACAACTCTTGTAAGCATTCTTGTACCAAACTCTTTCTTTCAATACAAAGAGCTTTTCCCTTTTTTTTACACTCTCTCTCGCCCTAAGTGCTTTGTGGAGTCTAAGTGTCCTAGCATAGGCCGACTCGAGCTCGAGCAAGTGTCGAGGCTTTGTACCGCACGGGTGTTTAGACAAGGTTTTCATAACCCCGTGACAAGTAGCTGGATTCGGAAAGGGTGATAGGCATTCTCCGACTATCCGAACTTTATGTCTCTTTCTGTTCCCGCTTCGAATGGGAGATGCAACCATCATGACTCGACGGCTGAACCATATGTCTGTCTTAATGTATGGGGAAGCCTGGCATACTAATCCAGATAGGCGGGATGAGAGACAGAAAACACTGGAGAGAAGGGGATGCTTGTGTATGGATGGAACTAAGAGAAGAGCTTAGGGTGAAGAGGTGGGACTAGACAAAGAAGCCAGCCATTAGCTAAAGAAGTCAGAGAGTTCAACCGTCAGCACGACGAAAGCATGCCATCAAATTCATTATTTTTAGCCTTAGAGCAGTAGCACGCACAGGGATAGAAAACCTTCTGATCCCAAGGAATGCGCGTCTGGTGGTATCGTATATAAAGGAGGCAGCTTTTTTTGGGGAGTGATCTTCTATCAATTGAATAAGAAAGACTTTCTACGCGACTCTCGCCTCTATCTAAGTAAGAGGAGGTTGAAGCTTATAGTAAGTAGCCTAAGCTTTAAGAGCCTCCAATCATGCTACTTCAGCTATATGCTTAACACATGCAAGTCGACCCGTCGTTTAGTTAGGAACGAAGATAGTAGACCGGTAGAGAGAGGGCTTTAGCGATGCTCGACTGTTAAGGAGAGGTAGGTAAAGCAGCCTTAACTTAACTAGTCAAAAGCAATTGTAGAAATTACGTAGGTGATGTGAACAACTTTCGTTGTAGCGCTTCCATATCATGGTAGCGAAAGACGATTCCGACTCCTAAACCGCTGAGTGATGGGCAACGATCTCTAATTAAATTACCTATGACGAAATGGAAAAGGTAATCGCGACCCTATCACGAGAGTTGAAAGCAAGTGGAGAGGGCTAACTCGAAATATCATAAGTGAATAAGTGAGTGAGATTGGCATCGAGGAATTGCGTATGAAAGGTTGTCTATCTGAGACTATCTATCTAGTACGATCGATCAAGTCATTCAGAAAAGTCTCTTCGCGTTGTGTTTATGGAATTTTATAAGAACAGGTCGGTCTAGGTAGTTTTTATTGCTCCTGATAAATTCGTTGTTTCCAGTTTCGTTTGTGCATCTTTCTCCCATGTCTTTCCGGATCAACCAACCGGCGATTTACATTACAACAAGTCTTTGCTAAAAGAAAGCAAAGCGGATCACATAAATACTAAAGGATATGGAATTAGTGCTTTCATTTATAAGCGAGAATAGAACCTTTATTGCTTACTTAGTTTTTGGGTTATTAGGTAGTCTTTATTCCTTTTATTATCTAAGCCAAGTAAACAAGGGAGTAAAAGTCTTAATTCAGAAAGCCTTTGACCATAATGCGGAGGTTCCCCTTGAGGTTGAGTATAGTAGGAAGCAGTTACGTATAAAGCCGACGGACCCAAAACCCTGTAAAGGAACCGATGGGGAAGAGAAGCATATTTCTGAACTTCATAAGCATATTTTTGAACTGGAAAGGGAAAAAAGGGGGGTCAAATTAGATAATGAGCACCCTACTGATTGTTCTAGGGGAACTCCTAATCAGGAGAAGGAAACCGCCACTACCTTAAAAAAGGACCCGGAGGGCCAAAGCAATCCTCCAACCAACGTCCCCAGCCCTCTTGAACAATTTGAGATAATCCCTTTTCTTCCTATTCAGATAGGTGACTTGTATTTCTCATTCACAAATCCCTCTTTCTTTATGATGCTCACTCTCAGTTTGGTCTTACTGCTCTTTCATTTAGTTACTAAAAAGGGAGGAGGAAAGTTAGTACCCAATGCTTGGCAATCCTTGGTAGAGCAGCTTTATTCTTTCGTGCTAAACCTGGTAAACGAACAAATAGGTGGAAATGTGAAAGAAAAGTTTTTCCCTTGCATCTTGGTGATGTTTACTTTTTTGTTATTTTCTAATCTCCAGGGTATGATACCTTATAGCTTCACAGTTACAAGTCATTTTCTCATTACTTTGGCTCTCTCATTTTCCATTTTTATTGGTATTACTATAGTTGGATTTGAAAGAAATGGTCTTCATTTTTTAAGCTTCTTATTACCCGCAGGAGTCCCACTGCCGTTAGCGCCTTTTTTAGTACTCCTTGAGCTAATCTCTTATTGTTTTCGCGCATTAAGCTTAGGAATACGTTTATTTGCTAATATGATGGCCGGTCATAGTTTAGTAAAGATTTTAAGTGGATTCGCTTGGACTATGTTATGTATGAATGATCTTTTATATTTCATAGGAGATCTTGGTCCTTTATTTATAGTTCTTGCATTAACTGGTCTGGAATTAGGTGTAGCTATATTACAAGCTTATGTTTTTACGATCTTAATCTGTATTTACTTGAATGATGCTATAAATTTGCATTAATGCTATAAATCTCCATCAAACTTGATAGTTATTTCTTTATAATTGAACAAAAGCGAGAAGCGAAGTGAAGAGGATAGCAATTTGAGATCGTTGATTCCTATGATGATAGGTGTGAGAAGGCAGTTTTTTTCTTCGATATTATAGCATCAGCCGGGGAAGAATTGTGAGCACCTGGCCTATTTAAAAAAAAAAAAGATATGACATATAAGATATGGATTACGATTCTTTCTATCTTTGTTAGTTAATTCCTTAAGCACTATTCCGGAAGAGCAACTTCATTCCTTCTTTATCCATACAGGGTATTCATCTGTGTCTTAATCTTTAGCATTTTACTTCCTTCGTCCGAGCATCCCAATGGTGTTGCCTTTATCTTCTGCTTCCTTAGATCCCATTCTCATCTTTCACAATGGACTCCATCTTATTTGAATATTCAGGGAACATCCATTAGGTTCTTCTCATTATCAGTCGAGTAGCTAAAGGAAGCTAACACCCTGATGTCATGCTTATTCCATCACTCTCATTTAGCATCAGTTAACACATTTATAAGGCTGAACTACTGGCACTAATGATTTAACCTTGAACTTTCGGATTCACAGCTTTCCTCCTCTCTATCTCATATTGTGTTCTCAATTCGTTTGTAGCGCATTTACCATAACTAAGAAGACTGATCATAACAGCAGAAATTCCTTTTTTCTAACACATACTGAGACGGTGTTGACGAAGTTGCTGCTAGGATCCTAGCCAAAGGTTTCCCAGGAAGTAGTAGCCCCTGAGGAAGCCGAAGGCATACCCAGATAAGGATAAGTAGAGTTGGTATTGAGTTCATGGAAGACTAAGAATACAAGCTATTCAGTCTGATAGTGCTTTAACTCATTTATTTGGATTGAGAAGGCAGACTGGCTTTTTTCATCCGTATTGTGCCAGCATATTTTCAGGGATTATTAGGATTCATCCAGCAATCGGACTTAAAGAGAAGGGAAGACTTAAAGAAGCTAACAGCAGATGTTAGTTGTAGCTAACAGGTAATCCAATATGAATATAGTCTAAATGAAGTCACTGCTACCATGGAATATATCTTTTTATATTTATTCCATTTTTTTTATTCCAGTCTAATTTTTCAATTTCACAAACACCATCTTTATTTATTTTAATTTCTCTATTATTACCCAAGATATCACTATTTCCATCCCTATGAATAAATGTAATGTAATGTAAATTTATATTTAATAAGATTTTCCTTAATAATAAATGGATATTATTTCCATTTTTAATTCCTATGATGATGGTATCATAATATCGTGCATATTCCTTATGTTTCAATTGATTTTCAAATAACTGATCTACATCATCTAATAAGATATTAATTAGCTCATCTCTTAGAGCTTCATGATAATTATGTAATATATTATCAGCTGATGGTTTTTCACATATTCTATATCCTTTTTCATCCACAACATATAACTCATAATAAGATGAGATTAACTTAAGTAAGTAAAAATCTAGAATTGGATGTAATTTCTCAATTATTCGTGACCTGGAAGAATATTTTATACATCTTCTACAATCTATTTTGATAATGGTATCAAGATTAGTCCAATCAGAAATGGCTTTCGTGAAATTGTTATACCCATCTTCCGTATAGCTATTAAAACTCCAATCGTCTACATTTTCATTATACTTGCTATAGCACGATTCAAGATACCATTTATATAATCCTTTAACAAGTATTCTACGAAGGACAGAAAGTATATAATCGTCAGCTTTTTCAATATATAAATTTGATATAGTATTAGTATCTTTATTGTTTGTAAGAATATATGATTCTGATACTGCATATAGAGGGGAAAATTGAAAATAACCACTTTTAAGTAAGGATTTCATTTCTTCAATATCTTCTTCACAATAATGGAAATTGTTATCATGAAAAATACAAACTGCTTCCAAATATTCGTAATAAAAATCCATTTCATCGAGCATACTCTCCATTGATATCATATCTACCTTTGTTCTATTATGACTTGATTCATCACTATAAGATCTATACATAACATGCATATTACCAGGCATCAAATTATTCTTCATGTTTAATTTACCAGAAATTAGTGTCATATTGGAAGATATACACCATGATGATGAACGGATTCCGAAAGAGTTAGTGAGATTATTATTGATGCTACCATTAAAAAAAAAATACTTTTTTTTGACATAATTTGTATTAAGTGGGTCAAATGTTTGTTCAGGAATGAGATCCATAACTGTTTTATTGATGGGTTCACCGCATATGCATGGGCTAACAACATCTGGGTGAGAGCAACAAACATTGTTAACATAGGTATCTTGGATAGCATTAATAATGACATTAAGATTGGGTGAAGACCATGCTAAAGGATGATTCAAAAGAGGTTCGGGTGCTATGTATGACCAAAAACAATATCCAAAGAAAATACAAAGAAAGATATTAAATCGCAAATCAGTATAATATGAGTAATTAATAGCATATTCTAGTTTTAGATCTTTGATTTTTCCACAATCCAACTCAGTATAAGCTGCTAACCCTATCTTTTCATGTAATTTATTTATGAAATGTAATGGTTGTTTTATTTTTGATTTAAATGGTTCCCATCGTGCAAATGTATATGTGGCTGATGAGCTCATTGATTTATTATGTTTAACTGAAATAAAACCCTGCGGAACAGTACGCATTATATTTAACAATTTCATTTTAACTTCATCACTGCAATAGTATATTTTATCATGCCTTACTAATCCATCATATCTAATCCATGCAGGTAATTTCCCAAGTGAATCATTAACATTATATCGAGGTTTATGCCTAAATTCCATATTTTGTGATGTTAGCTTCGTGAAAATTTGTAACATTGATTTTGACTTTTTTATTTCCTTCGGCCAATAAATCCAGGCAGGCGTGGTATGATATCTTGATTATTTCCATACCTTTCATTAAGACCTAAGGTAATATGATTTCCGGGCCATACCATCTGGATATTTACATCCACTCACTCTATCAGAGTCGTTAGTAAAAACCATAGTCATCAAAGCTATTGTTATTTATATTGATGAACTATTCTCATAAAATGAGTGAGAAAGGCCAACTTGGATTTTCGGAGTTTACACCATTATTACCCTAGTCTATTACCTTCCCAAGTCCAGGAAGAGCGGGTCGGGAAGCACCTTAGTAAAGATTGATAGCCGGTGGGGACACCTCTTGGAGACTCGAGCAAGACCTTCGCACATCAGCAGCAGGAAAGACAAGATCACATAATAAGAGAGAGAGTCATAATCTAGGGCAAGCATTTCATTTCAATATCGTCCCTTCGGTCCTTCTTTAGAGAAATCTTCTTTCTAGCACTGAGCTGCAGTCAGACAGTTGATCGGTCGGGCATCGCCCTTGTTGACAGAAAAGACAGAGAGTTTATAACACAGAGTAGAATATGCACTGATTTCCATGAATGAATGAACTGCCTTGCCCCTAGCTAAGAACAAATAAGAGGAAAAAAAAACTCTTGCACGCTCTTTAACCAACCTCAACAGGGGAGAACTCAACTACCCTTGCAGACAACTAAGAGCAGATCAAGGACCATTGGTGTATAGGCCGTCAAAGCCAAAGACCGATCTACTTCCCGATGGCGAATAGTTGGCCTTTTCTGCCTCCCTCAATGGACTGACCTAGTCGCCCTTCGGAGTATCCCGGATCGGCACTAAATATCATACCCAATGAAAACCTAACCTTATATTACTACTCCTTTATAGAGAGATAGGCAATAAAGATAAATCGTTTGCCCTAATGATGACATCGGCTATTGGAGTGACGCCGAGGCAGAGGGAAAATGGATCTGTGCCTGAGTCAACTCATCCGGATTCTGAGCGTTCTTCGGACCATAGAAAAAACTAAACTCTATTCTCGCGGAGCTTTAGTTTAGAGTTTAGCACCGCGGGCGGAGCATAAGGCTTCCAATCGCTCTCTGTCTATTCCCGTGACAGTGAGACGCACTTGTTTTTGTATGGATCTTACTAGCGAAAAGGCACTTTAAGTGTCTTCTTTCCAATTATATTTCGGGAGGGAATTGAAAACATCTTTCACTTGAAAGCGATCGATCTCGATTGAGTTGACAAGTCATCGCCAGCTTTTAGTATTTCTAAAAAATGCAATGATCTATTCCACCAGCCAAGCATAGATAAAAGATATACGCGCTTCTCCTTCATAAAAGAGCGCTCCGACCGTCAAGCGGGCAAGTGCTGGGCTTGGTAGGTTCAAGTGAACCTTTAGGCAGAGAACTGGATTAGCTTAGAGTGAAGTTTACCGTAGTAGAAAAGAGGTCGGTGGAACCGGTACAGAAATGGGTGATTTTCCATTCGACTTGGGAATTCCGTCTCTGGCTCGTGGGTTTAGCCAATGATGCTTCCTTTCTCAGCTATTTATCACTGGTAGCTCGCTACCAGTCCCGCGCACATAGGCTATTTGCGATCGAAGTTTAAGAGTTCCTATGAAGATGCGTAATCCCATTCCGTTGTCGTCCTTCTTCTTCTTGCATTTATTTTAATTGTAAACTGAGCTTGTCGATCAAACTGTGGCTTAGGTCGGACCGTTCCCTAAATTATTCACTTCCTCACAACCGAGCCCTTCGAGTCTTTGTCCTGAAAACAGTTCCTTCTTCGCATCTCTCAAGTGAGAAGGATTTGGTCTCATCTCTTCCTGGAAAGCCTAAACCCTCACTCTTCCAAGCCTTCCTCGGACATCAATCCCGGAAATAAAAATAGTGTAAGTAAGAAGAAGACCGGTTAGGATCACACTAGTCCTGGCTGGCCTATTATGAACTCTTTTCCCTCAGAACAAGACAAAAAGAGGCTTGCAGGTCTAGTCGCATACCCCTATCGTCTTATTGTTCTATTCGTTGCAGTGGGCGAAGTCGTATTTGTTACCAGCCATATTTTTGAATGCTTTGCATCTTCGCCGGTTTCAGCCCTTCAAGTTGGAATTCCCGATCATTGGGATGAGTTACGAACCCCCTGTAGTCAGCTTTCATTCGAAGGCCTTTTCACGATGGCCGAAGGCTGAGTCTTGAATTCAGGAAGCACCGATTCGAACTCATCAGATGATGGAGGTGGTGGTTGAGTCGTCTTCGGTAGGCTCTGCACTGCACCATCTCATGACCACCTTGGGACAATTCCAACTTCTCCCCATATTAGATTGATTTGCCTTTCAATCGCTCTTCCAGTGTGCCTAAGGAGTTTTTTGGTTTGTTTTGATAGAAGGCCCGAGGGTAGTCCTTCCGTTTATTTTTTAATGGGGAGTGGCGGGCTAAAGGCTTCTCTCGCTTCGTGGCTGGCAGCCATGACTCGGACTTCCGCCTGAGGGAAATATCCTACTTGGAAGTTCAGTCTTTTCGATATCACTTCTATTAGCGCCCATAGGGGTCGCGCCTTGCCTCTGAGGAAAGGAACTTTTCTAGCTAAGAACTAAATTCCTGGGTTTTTTTGTTGGTTAGCAGCTGGGACAAAAATCCTACTCAAGAAATTGCTTATAAAGAAGATCTCTCTGTCCCCCGAGCGAGCTCCAGAAGAAGCCACTTTCGTGCTACTAGCTTACTAAGCTTCTTTCCCTCTATCTCTACGAAAAGTACAAGTAACTCCAGACGCTTTCTCATTAGCTCATTGGATTCGTCTTATATAAGCATTTCGGATTGGAAACTAATCGTCATACTGGTTGGCCCCGAACGGAAAGGGAGAGGCTTTTCTCTTTCTAGAGGATTTCGTAACAAAGGGCTCCTGAGGTGCTAGCCGCCCTCTCGGGCTACACTTATACAGCCGGGCCAAACATACTGTGATTCGCCTAGCTGGGTGATACCTTTTGGAATAGATCCCACCCAGACTTACTAGAATGCCACTTATTTCCTTTAAGGGGTGAGCTAGGCCTTACAACACACAGTGTTGACCGCTCCTCAATTCTGACTTTCGACGGGAACAAGGAACGATTGCAGCGATCACACCATGGTCTTCCGTCGGATAGGGGCAGGCATTTTTCTCTAAGGGGCTTTACTATCTGCTTTTTCGCCTTCTCTCGGCTCCTAACAGCCTTACAGAATGAAGTCCATATTAATTCTCAAAGATGAGAGGCTTAAAGCCAGGTCTTCACTTCAGTCTTCAGCCGGACATTGCGGTTGGGTGAAATCCAATCCCTCTGGTCTCTTTCTCACCCGCTTCTTTGTTTTCTTTGTCATCCCACTTTACCAGAGGAGTGGGAGTGGTGACTGTTTGAAGGATAATATCAATTTCCTTTCTTTCGATCTACTTCCTAAATGTACAGCTGGGCTGGGGGAGGACTTGTTCTCCTAACAGAGCAGACCAGCAAGTCTCGAAGATATGATAACAAGATGCTCGGGCTAAGGTTCCAGGATAACGACTGGCTTTCCGCCTATCCTTTTTAATTTAAAGATTTAAAGAGAGAAGTGCCTCTTTCTCGGTACAGCTTCTTTATCGAGTTGGAGAACCTACCGCTACTGTTGACTTTAGCTGTTCAGCGATACTAGATCTGTCCCTAAATTCCATTCCTAAAAGTTTGAGTTTGTTTTTTTTCTAGCACCTGAAATTGGCTGAAGTTGACAAGTCAAGAGTCCGGTCCGAACAAAGGCATTAGATGAAAGCTGTCCCATTTACCCATTCAAGGAAGGGATTCGAGTTAGACCACTTAGTAGCACCTTATGGCTTACAGGAGACCTTCCATGGTTGATATCTTCCGAGACTGTCTGGTTATCCGGGAATGTGAGTCTTTGTTTCCCAGTCCTTATAAGGAGGAGAGCCTACAATGTCCGAATGTTCGAAAGAAAGATGCTACTGTCACTAAGGGAATTGCTCCTTAATTCCTTCTTGTCTCGCTTAGGCTTTCTTTCTCGACTAGTTGTCGCGGAAAAAAATCCTTCTTGAAAAAGCGGTAGCTCTCGATGGAAGAAACGAGATTGGTCTTAGAATAGAAAAATCGACCGGATATGATGACGAAATGGAAATGGTTGAGTAAATGTTGCCTTTTCCTTTATGCAGAAGAGGGTTCCCCTTCCTTGTTCTTTTAAGAGAAGAGTCAGGAAGTGAAAACTCTTTAACTGCATGCAGTGGCCACATTCCTCTTGGCCGCGCAAGGGCTAGTTGGCTCTCCGGTTAGGTCTGTTGCTTTATGAGTGTATCCGCGCCCCCTGCCCCTTTTGCTTTGGCTGTAGGCGAGCGCTGGGGAGAAATCCTCTAAGAGTCCCGCGGGTAACCTAAACTAAAGTGTTCGGGAAATGCTTTTTGCTTTCTTTCTTCGCTCAGGTAGTGAAGGTCTATGCGGTTCTAGTCCCATTCCTGAGTCCGAGTGGCTCAAGTTCAATGTCTTTTCGAATCAGAGGTGCTATCCTCTTTGGGGTCTAGAACCATAGCCCCGGCCTCTTAGTCTGGTGGTTGGCGATTTGCCTTAGTCATCGAGGAAAGCAAATCGTATCGGCCTTTGAGGAAAGCCCTAATTGTTCTCCCTAAGAAATTCCGGATTTTGTTAGCAGTCGAAGTCTTCGAATCGGTAATTGCTTAAGTAATCTCTGTCTGTGGTCTTCTAGCCCTTTCCTAGTAGGCTAAGGTTCAATCCCCTTGATTCTGTAGAACTCCTCCACCGCTACAAGTAATTATTCTCCCGCAGCAAGGAATGACTTTTCCTTATTTGTTGAAGGAGTCACTGGTGTGTGGCACTTCCCGATGTCAAAGTGAATCTTGTATCGAATGAATGGTGATGAAGGTCTAAGACCATAGAATAAGTCCCCTCACGCTATAAAGTAGATTTCCTTTCTTGTGGTCTATCTCCTCGTACTCGTACTAACAGTCTAAGCCGGCTCGTAGGCTATTGGTTCTGTCCCCCCGAGTTTATGATCTTTTAGTTGATGTCTAACTAGCCCCTATGGGAATGAATCCTCCTGTCGAGGGCCTGTGGTGAATTATTCTATTCTTTCTGTCCTTCTTTCTCTCTTGGCAAACTACCAATCCGCCTCATCACTAAGCTCAACTTTACTTTACCTTAATGAGAAGTGGAAGAAAAGAGGTAGCGTCTAGCCTTTGTGAGAAATTGTCCTATTAAAAGCTTTCCCGGTCCAAGGTAATCTCCTTCTGCTTTGAGGCTCTTTTAGTGAGGGACAGGGGTTCCAGAAGGTAAATTGCCTTTTCCTTCAGTGATTGAAGTTTTCCCAGTTGTTAAAAATCTCGTTTAATAATCCTTGCAGTCTAGACATTTTAGATCCGGCTTAAAAGAAAAATAAAAAAGCATCTATTATATTTATACAAATACAGATATCGATTCAGTGAGCTAGCCCGCTACAGATGATTGCTGCCTTGCACTTCCAACCGGAAGATAAGATACCAGGGACAAATAACTTAAAAAAACCGATTATTTTCACGGATCTGCTAAAATAAAAAAGCCGATTTGAGATCGTTTATCCAGGAAAGGCAACATCTATCGCAAACCTTAAACTCGTGATTGAACTAAATAAAGGAGGCCATGAAGAAGGTTTTTCTCACTACACGAGTAAGAAGTTACTAGCCGCCTACTCTATATCTATAAAGAGAGACGGATTTCGCCTGCCACTCTACCGAGCTAACCAGAGCAGATGAGCATCTCTTTCAAGAAAGGATTGAACAAGTGATTAAACATCTGGCGGGGGAATCGACCTACTTTTTCAGATGATTTGTGGACGGATGGCCAATAGCCAATGCCGTTACCAATTCAACCGATTGAGAGAGAGAGGCCCATGCTTTCCTTAGTTTGGATTTCGAGAGGTTGGTCCGTTTACCTTGAAAGCGATACAATGGCAGGTTATGAAATACATTCAAATGGATGAATGTGAACGAGATTGATATCCCATACTGAGCTGGAATTTTCTTTTTTTTTGATGTGATGCTTCTTATTTAGAGTTATTCAAAGACCAAGTTCTCCATCCTATTTTCGATTCTTTGAACTTGGCTTCTTACTATTGAAAAGAGGCCAGACGAAGTCCTTCACTCCCACTCCTCATCCAGAACTATAGAAAGAAAGTGATTCATAGACAAAAGAGCGATTGATTTGATTGGACATATCATATTATACCGGGTTGGATCGATCAAGACCAGTTGCGGCAGTTGACCAATGAACGTTAGCAGAAGCAGGATAGCGGACTGATGAGCGCACGTTAGCGAAAAAGAACAACATCTTTCTAAATCTCAACCCTTATTAGTCAGTCTAGGGCGTCCATAGCATAGGGGTACCCTGCAGGGCTAGTCCCGGTCCGATCTATTCCGATGATCTATCAACTAATAGATTCTATTACCGGTACTATGTCGCTCGAGGAAAGCCAAGAAGCAAGTGCCAACGCCGGGATATAGGCTCGAAGGCCCCACTCGTCTAAGGGGAGGGGAGAAGGTTGGATAAGAAAGAAGAAGCATAATCAACAGAAGAAGCCAAATCAGAGCTAGTTCCAGTTGGTTGTCCGCCCAGAGGCGAGATATGGCCTGGCCTTTATCCGGGGATGTGGACTCGAACCTCGATCAAATAGAAGCGAAGGTAAATCCTGATTATTTTCTTTCGGGACTGTGACCCTAGCCGATCTAGCACGACCCCAGGGCGTAACCCCGACCCAACCTCAATCAACCGTTCTCAGACACCTTGCTGGCCTACTTTGTTGGAGCCAATTCCCATCAGTACTGGATGGATACTCCTCTTTTATTAGCCTTACCTCGGGAAGCTATTCCTCTCCACCTTGATAAAGGCGAGCAAGCCTGTTAAGCCTATAAAGCCTATCTTGCTTGAGCTCATGGATGCTAGGTTAATACTAGTAGGGCTCACTCTTTCTGCTCTCTTACTCCTCTTCCTATCTGCTTGCTACTAGATCAGCTAATCCTCTTTGCCTCATAATTGTGCCTGAGAGATAAATTGACTGAAGGGAAGGAAGTTAGCTAGTCTCGTAAAACAGTGCCTACTAATCTGGATCCGGCATTCCCGCGAAAGCCTATAGCTGCTATCGCCCCTTTCTGATTGATGGATGAGAGAGCAGGATCTAGAGAGCAAAGGCCAAGATTGTTACATCAAAGAGATATATAGAAATGTGTTCATTGAGATTAGTGTCAATAGAAAGGGTTGGTTGGTCCTACCTATGATAAATCTTCTTATCTTATTAAATCAGTGCCATTAACTCATTAGACAGGGACTGAGCGCTAGCGTCTCAAGTCCTATTGCTTCGCTTAAGCCTTTTTTCCGCGCATCCCTTTTCTTGTGCTTGCTTCTTTTCTAACGTGTACGGCTTTCGCCAATGCGTGCTCAGCTCGGTGCTTGGCTTGTTCGGTCTAATACGCTATTCCTCGACTTGGCTGACTGAGATAGGGATCCCTCTTCAAAGTACTACCGAGCAGGCAATAGCAAGCATCTGGACCAGGAACGAACCTCCTTCCTTAGCGCTCAATCCTCTCTGGTCACCTTTCATTCGATATGCCCTAGACCCAGGATAACCTTCTTGCCTTCGGAATGAGAGAAATTGGGTAAGAAGGAGAAGGGCTGCTATTGCTATATGAAATGAATTGGTTCTAAAAATTTCTTGCGAAAACTTCGAGATCTTTATGTGGGAGAGGAATAGCCCTAGGTTTGGTCCTTATTAAATTAAGGAGCTCATTTCCTGGATGGAAGAATACAGTAATCGGGCAAGACTTCTATTCTTAAAGAGTCTTTAGTGGCAGTTCATGGAGGCTAAATAGCCGTCATTTAGGATTGAAATAAGTAAGCCTCGCATTCAACATCAAAGATCAGCTTTTAGCAGCTTTTTTGAAGCTTAGAAGACTGAGGATCCTTGGGAAGGAGCCGTAGTCGGATAAGCTTCTTTATCAATGAACAAGTGACCATTAGTGATTCCCGATGAGGAGAAGCACTGATGGGAACGATATTGGACCCCAGGTCGGGCTTGGCATAGTTTCGAGGTTCCCGGTATATTTAACTAACACTAACTGAAGCTAACCGGAAGCTTTCTTATCATGCGACTCTTGGATCGAAAAGAGGCTGCTGGACTGGACCAAGGCTTAAACAGCCAGGCACGGACGAGCTAGCTGGGCGAAGGGATTCCCGAGTCAAACGACTACCATACATAGCATAGAGCTGGAAGCTGCACTAGTGGACAGAGAAGACTGGACGTGAACACGAAACTGTACAGGAATAAGAATCGCCCCACTTTCCCTCTTGGAAAGAGCATAGCCCTGTAACCCCTAAAAAGAGGAAGAGAGTGTAATGCCATAAAATTGTAGATATCCTTTATAATTCTGATTACTCTAAAGAAGCGCGAGCGCTGGGCTTTTCGTGATATAAAAACTATCCTAAACTCTCATTTTTCTTCCGGGGATTCGGGTTAGTTGTTGACTTACAAAGAAAGGCAGATCGATTAAGATCTTCATCTTTATATGGCATTCTAACTCTAACGATTAACGATCATAATCCTTTTATCAGGGTGCTCTTCACATTCATTCATCAGCCTGCTTCAAAATCCCTTTGCGTGCACCTTTCTACTAGTCTCACTTGAAATTCTTACCATTCCCCCTGAAATTCCTTGGAAAAGACGCTTGAGCAGCCTTCTTGCCCAGGTCTTGGGCTAGGCTAGGAGATTGGAAGCCTCAATTCAAGTCGAGCAGCAGCTTTTCTACACTCAAAGGGAACCCGGCATCCCATTAACTGAGACTTCCTATGCATAGCTGTAGCCTTTCGTCATACCCAAAGGCTACTTAGTGCCTCCACCAACTGGGAAGCAAGAGTATGAGTAAAAAAAAAAAGCCCACATACACCTCCCTATATAGAGAATAGAAGTCTTTAATAGGGCTACAAGGGAGAGTGTGGTCAAGGGGCAGTGGGCGAGCTTGGCCTTCGTCGGGAACAGATTGTGCCCATGATTGGGAAAGCTGCTGAGTTCGCTAGATCAAAAAATGACATTAGAAAAGTAAAAAGTCTCATGAGTCGCTGCGGGCTTATTACGAATTCCATTGTTAACATGAATCGGCCATTGTCTTTTCGGGTTCCCCCACCCAGGTGGGAAATTACTTACTTAGACTATAGCGACCCTCAGAAGACATACCCACTTCTCCTTAAACGAAAAAGAGGAGCACACCAACTCTATGAAGAATTCCTGGCCTTGTTACAACAATACGCTTAAAATACCCGATTAATGCTGAATTGGGGCAAAGACTAAACCAAACGAGCTCTTTGCGCCCTACGATTGATTGCAACTGTGATGCTTGTTGGGTGGTCCTACTCTTTGAGGAGTATGGGTCGATTTCGCTTGTTTCAAAGTGCACTGCACTGACTAGACAAACTAAACGGCACTAAAGCTTTAACCTACCTCATCCACCGCCCTGACGAAATTAAGTAATTCCAGATCAAGTTCGGATCCGTGGAACTACCAAGGAAGAATTGGGCTTTACTGCGCCAATAGCCATCCTCCACTAGATACATCATTCAGAAATCGGGCAGTAGATCGGTGCGCGCAAACATCTCTTCTCGGACAGAGGGACCGGAAAGACTTCTACAGGCTTTCTTTTGCCCTTCTTTACCTATATGCATGGCTTGGAACTAGATGTAATCGAACTTACACTTTTTGAAGGCAACCAAAAAAAAGAATAGACTGGTAGGACCCTATTCGCGCGCCTATGGACCGATGTAACCCAACCAGTAACTAGTGCCCCCAATGGACCTCTCCTATGTAACTCCAACTGAAAAGGGGGACGGAATAGAAATATAAGATTATGGGCTTGATTGATCATACTTGATGACTGATTGATGGATACCTTTGTTATATAGTTCCGATGAACCCCCCGGATGTCGTCTATAGGGGCTACCTGAAGCTATTCTCCGATCGGTACCTATACCCACTATTCATGAACATAGTCGATGTTAAGGTTACTATAGATGGAAATGCTTCCACCTCAGCCCTTCTTCCCTTAAGGAAGAAGAATTACATTTGCTTCCCCGAAAGCCTAGAAGCAAGAACTCTTATTCGTCTCTTAAGTGAGTGAAGTGACTCTCGGGTGTGGGTCACGAACGGTAGAACAATAACCAAGGAGCTTTTAGCGTCAACACAAGAAGCTGTAAAGACTAGAGATAAATTTTAGGACTACTTCATTCTCTCCGATGGAGGCAAGGAACTAGTTTGAAGAAATAGGTCCGGATCCCTTCCATTCGCTCATCCATGCCATGAACTCTCTCTGAACCAGCTTCTCGTTCTGAGATAGGAGGGGAGGTAGTTTTTTTTATCATCAATATTCAACTTCTCCCAGTAAACATACTCTTTTTTCGATAACCCGAGATCTACGAATCGAGAAATCCCTTATTAGGCTTATTCAAAAGGAAGTGATACAAGCCAATTTGACTCACCATAGCAATTCAAGTGAAGCCGATTTGACTCAGAAGGAAGTTCTATTTGAATAGAATAAAAGATCTCTTATCTATCTTTCGGCCGTCCAAGCCTAAAAACAAGAATTCCAGGGGGCTCAGTAAACCCTATTTGCTAGAGTTTTTAAAGGCCTGAAGGATATATAAAAAGGGAATTCAATTCTTTCCTTTATCAAGGAAGCCAGACCTAATCGCTCTCACGCTTCTAAGTCTTTCTGGCTTGCTTTGGCTTGTCGGATAAGACCGGGTGCTATTAACCCTCTTTATTACAGGTGATAAATTACCTTACCTTTTCATTAGTAAGGAAACTTCGAGCTCATATAAGAATTCCTCCTTCTTACCGTAGAATCTTTCTATCTCAATCTCATCTTTCTCTTTCTAAGCCCTGTGCTCCGAATCCATTTTGCCGATTCACGTCTAAATGAGTTCCCCAGAGGACAGGATCATGATGACCTCTGGCTCTTTGAGCAAGTCCAAGAGCCGCAGACGGAAAGCAAGGAAGCAGAGAAATTCCCCCCCCTATTGGAAATTCCCCTTTTCCGACTAATATGACTATTTTCAGGGCATAGACGCCGCTCTCAACTACACATAAAAACCTTACTACTTCTCGGTTTACGAACGAAAGTGTGGTGGACACACTGATGACCACTTCTACGCAGTCTTATGATCACTCTTGTCTTACTAGCGAGCGGATTCGGGAACTCATACGCCCTTGGGCTCCCCTGTCCTGCATCTGAGACTTCTATTACTTACGCTTTCAGCTTCTGATAAAGTAAAGAAAGTGTTGGGACCGAGGGCCAGCTTGGATTGGGCATGCTTTCTTATGCTACTACTACACATCCTATGACTCTTCCTTCCTTTCGGAAAGCTCAGTCCTCGAGGGAGGATCGGAGAATCCACTCTTTACGTTAGGGCTAGCAGTCTCTCTTTCTGTATCGGCTTTACCTATCGAATGGGCTTCTTCGTTGAGTAGACGTCTCGAGGGGCAGACAAAATCCGTTTTTTAGTAAAAACTCCTGCTTCTTTGAGGAGCTCCCCACCACTTTCTCTCTGTAGGTAGCTTCCTCCATCTGTTCCTCTGGTAGATCCATTTCTTGTTCTTCACTCCAACTCATGAGAGTTTGGTCCTTGTTGTTTTCAGTCATGTCCATTTCTTGGCCTTCCTGGTTTCTCTCTATGCCTTCCATCAGATTCTCTTCAGAGCTCATCTCTCGCCTCCAGACAAGGTATGGTACACAACTCTCTACCTTTTCGGTCATCAAACTACTAGGTCACATATGTTGGTAATCCTTTTTTTTGGATTGCTTCTATGAGTTCTCACTATTAATGCTGCCACGTGTGCATACAACATTGAATTTTCAATCTTTCGCTTCCCTTTAGCAGTCTTTTACTTCTTTCCTAGGGAGCAAGAAAAGGGCAGCCATTAGCTTAGCTCATCCGTAGCTTGCCCCCAATTAGTAAGTAAGCCTTCGGTTACCGTGGTTCTTTTCTTCGCCATAATATCAGTTCAATGTCAATGACGGTGAAGGAAAGCAAGAAAGGAGAGTCTACTGACTTGGGTACAAAACTAGGGGATGAATCTATAGAAATTCCTTAATTTAAGGAGACGGGATCTGCTACTTATTTAGTTACGAGACCACCAGCCGAATCCAAGACACCTGTAGCTGGAACAACTTCTTCTTCCCCCGTTCGTGCCAAGGAAAGCAGCCTATCTCTTCAAACTTCTAATAAGATAACGAGACCATTCACAGCTTCATAAGAGCTAGCGACAAGAGCTATAAGCTTAACCACACTGGGACCTGGAGGTTATAGAAACTCTAGCTAATGCTAAGCTAATGTGATTCACATGAAAGAAGAGAAAATCATTCTAGCTTTCTTCCCAAAGGCCTTAAAGAGCTTACTCGTAGGACAATACAGACGGGACTTTTTAGCACAACCTTTTAATTTATTCTAAGGACTAATACCATCTGTTGACCTGGGTCTTTAACTTCTTTATATAAAAAGATCATCCGATGAAGTGAAAGGGAATGTTCTCAGATACTGATTCCATACCAGTTGATTCAATGGTGGGTTTTCTTTATGGATATAGTCTCTGGGGATTCCATAGTCAGCGGAAGGCAACCTTAGCCTTTACTTCACTCCTTGCTAATAGTTTCTTTACTTTGATTCCACCTTGTGTTATATGTTATAAAGGGTATGTTCCAAAACTAGAAGAGTACTACTAGTAAAGTAGGAATACGGTAAGCTTGCCTTTTCCGATTTGTTCTGTCAATTTTTTAAGTAGATGAATGAGGGACGGTCCCCTTCTTTACTTTTTCGTAATACGCTTTAGCTCTATTTCCCGAGAACTAAAGATTGGCATTTCGGGCTGGATCTTCAAGTCTTCACTAGAGTCTGCCAGCTCGTAAACTCGCTCCTCTGTACTCCTACTATACTATAGGAGACTGAGACCAAGGGGTCCAACTCTTCGATAGTAAATGAGTAGGAAGCAAGGGGGATTCTTTCACATCAACTAAGGCAGCACCCGACCGAGGCAGAATAAGTGATAGCATCTACAGCAGGCATTTACGCTACATCAAAAGATGAAGCGATAGCGGGCGGACTCTGAGGCACTAGAGACTTTTAAGATTTAAGATATAGTCTCCGCAACAAAAATCAATGAAGCGGTAGCGCTCGATTCAACGATGTTTTCCGTCATCCTAGGACTCGGCGAAAGAGGTTCTCTATTGATTCAAAGTGACATCGTTTATTAAAAAAAAATTGAATTGTTTAATTAATAACTTAGGAAATGGAATGCTTTTTCCATCTTCTTTCTATCCTCGTTGTCACCAACGGGGACGTAGATGAGGCAGGCAGCCCGTTCAAAGTAAGAAATGTTCCTAAGATGGAACCCTCCTTATGACCTGTTTTCGAACCTTCTTAATGGAGTCTCTAGGTGAAGGGAGAAAACCCGATTCATTCCACCCTTTATGCTAGACCGGAGTCGGATAAAAGACCTCAAACAGGGACATTTACCATTCTACTCCCTGCCTCATTACTTCTTAGAGGTCAGTTCCGATAGAGCTACGCTCCGGGTATTCCTACAATTTTTTCTTATAGGTTACTCTTTGAACTCTTAATTAAAGCACTGGAAGAGAATCGCTATCGTCTTTCTAAAGGACGGGGATTTACGTGTATTGCTTATGTCCGATTTGCTGACGCTAGCTTGACTTCACTCACTTCAGAGACAGAAAAAAAGAATAAGAAAGGAGCGTAGCAGCCAGAAAGAGAAAGAAATCCCCTCTTCCGCTTAAGGCACCGAAGTCCCACAGCTAATATCAATAGCAGTTGATTCAAGGGAAGTTCTTTCTAGAGCAGTAAGAGCCTATTCTGTCTTGCTTTCTGATTCAATTCCGCTGCTAGGGTGAGGGAACTCTGCCTATCTCAATCCTTGGAAGCCGGTTTGAGGTTCACCGATTGACCTAATTCCATCAGTAGTTCGAGCGGATACCACCCCGGATGCATAATATACCGTGCCAGTTGATCCAGATCCTGCAGCTTACCACCCAGTTGGCGTGTGAACACTTTTTAATTAGCATCTGGGCCAGGACCGATTGGTCGGGTGGAAGCAGCATATCCTTAAGAAGTTTCAGCAGCACGCACCTTCCACCCCGAGTTGACAGCTTAACCCCTGTTATCATGAGAAACCGCGTTCCCACCAATCATGGTAAGATGTGACGTTCTGGACCGGGCATGAGAGGATGCGGCGAAGGCATGTAGCGGCATACGTAGGGAATGGAAGCACCTTTGTTTACAGAGCGTGTTCGACTCGCATGTGTTAAGCATATAGTGGAAGTAGCATGATGGGAGCTTCTTTGCGCTTAGGGCACCACCTATAAGCTTCAACCTTCTCTATCTAAGTAAGAGGAGATAGTAAGCAAGATCGGATCGTAGCGTAAAAAGTCTTCCTTCTCTTATGATATGAAATTGATAGTTAAGATCACCTTTCATACCAAAAAGAAAGCTCCTCATATACGATAGCACCAATGATAGAAGTAGAGAATGCGATCCTTCTTCTAAAATTCATCTGCAGAGCCAAATCCCTTTATCCCCTCTCTCAATCCCTTCTTTCAGTTGAATGTTTGCAATGTCCGAACTCCCTGTGTTAAGCATAATTACCCCCCTAAGAGCTGAGTCGAGAACTGTAAGATCAGTCAAGCAGGCTAGTCAAGTACTCCTGTAAGCCATAAAGCAAAGAGCGTAGCGGGTAATCTGTGCAAGAAGTGACTTCCTTGCCTTAATAACTTATTATCTGTCCATTCAAAAGAAAAGAGAGGAGGATGAATGTGAAATGAAACCTTGATTTTATTATACGATTACCATACCACCTGCCGCACCTCCGTACTCTGATTCAAATGCGGCGGATGGAGATTCAGATAGGAATGATTCGGGTGCTGAGGACGGGAATGATTTTGTTTAAGCTTAAGATTCGGATTCTGGCTGGGGAGGAAGTCCTCTCCTAGTTCTAGTTGAAGTGGATAATGATCGAAGGGAGAAAGAATCGTCTTAATCATTTTGATGTGACATCGGCCAGGCGATTTCAACTCGGAATCTTCTTTCTACGAGTCGAACGTAGCCTAGAAAGGAGCGCTACAAAGTGGTCGAAGAGCTGATTTTTGTGCTGGAACTAGTTTTTCTCCTACTCCTACTTCGCCTCCTGTAACTCTTGTTTTGATGCTTAAATAGAGGCCTAATCACGTAAGACACTAAGCCGAGTCTCAAGTTCCTGCTGTCAAAGAGTTCCACATCTCTTTCACCTAGGAGTGAAAAGCTTCCCTAAAGGATAAGCAACTACATCATGAAAGAAGGTAAAGAGGCTATCCATTCCTATAAGTAGGCCTATTACGGGTGCTAGTAAGACAGTTTCTTACAGATCAATCAGTTCCATGGCTTACTAATATATTCATTCTTGCGCAATTAAGAAAGCGTGAAAAGTCTTCTTCCGCTACGCACCTTAAGCACTAGAAGGAATCCGGAAATAGGTTCACCCCTTAGATCGATCTTCCCCAGCCTTGCCATCGAGAGTGAGACTTTATCCAAATCTTTCATACCCTTAGTGGAAAGCAGCAGGTAATTGATTAGTCACGCGCATCCAACCTCGGTCTTTGATGAAAAAAGAATCTTTCTGGAACTCGGCATGATCCTTTGGAATTTATCCCGTCCGGATTGACTTAGGAGGTTTATTCATTCAGAACTACGAATGGGATTCGTTCAAGGCAGCCGCATGGACATTGAGGGCATTCTTCCACTAATAGCAATGAGTGAAATAAGCTTATGGAATCGGCATGTATGTGTCACGCACGATAGTTCGATTGGGAAGGTACCTGAGGTTAGCCAAATCACTAGCTTCTTGGATAAGTATCTCCTTACTACCTTTTTTGAGTGATCCAGGAACTCTCCCTTAGGTTAGGGTGCATTCCTGGTGAGTAAGCCGAGTCCTTCTTGCTTGAAAGGAATAATAGCTTCCTTTGTGACTGAAAACTATTAATAAGTCCAATTAGGCCTGAGCCCTTGTGGTAAATTACCCAGCCCACTTCCACCAGTTCTTACTTCCTAAGGAAGTGTAAGCCATACTTTCTTGGCGTTGTCAGCCACGCTTTGTTTGAGATCCGTTGCAGGGCATGTGAACTTCTTAGTAAACGGGCTTCTTCCTAGGTCATTCGCTTGCGACCACTTACTGGAAAGACTTGCCTTATCCCTATCCCTTGTTTGCTGGATTTCCCTTGCCTGCCAGATTTCCTTTCAAAACTACTGCTTGTCCTGTTAGTCCGTTAGATCGCATGGACAGAACTCCTAATTCCTAATTAATGGCTGGCAGGTAACGGGAAATGAATGGAATGGCATTGGCTTATGGGGCACTCCCTCTGGATGGATTAAGAGAACTGGCCTCGTCCCACAGCAAAGGAAGAAAGAGGCTTGCTCACAGAAAATATATCCCAGCTGGATGGGAAAAAGAAGAGAAGGCAGAAGATATGAAAGGAGCTATAAGTGCAAGAGAACTCCCCAGAGATGGACTTACGGGGCTAACCCTTCACAGCGAAAAGAGGGACCCCAATCCCATAAGAACAGGCTCAGAAGAGTGGTTCCAGGAAAAGAAAATCCAATCAAATCGTATATCACTTGATACCCTTACTCGCATTGGTCATATATAAAATCTCACCAATCATGGCACAAAACCAATACCAAGAATATATTTTCGATACACTCCAACGGGTGATAGAATAAATGAATTGGATCAAGAAGTAGTCCCGGGATCAGCACTTTAGTGTCCGGATCTGGACATCAGAACAACGGGTTTAGAGTTTACGACTTGGCCAATAAAAGAGGCTTCGTCTTAGTCAACGAGCACAGGTATATCCTTCTACGGTTTATGTTGCCAAAAAGGCGGAAGAGGCAGATGGAATAGGTCTTTCTCTTTCTTTGAAGACTTTACACCCTTACTCTTTAAAGTAAGCAAGTAAACTACCTTCATTGATTCCATAAAGAAAGGTTCTCTTTTCCTTGCTAGGAAAGCGGGAGTTTGGCATGTACCCCCTACCGGTTTATTCCAAAAATGGTACATAATATATCATACATGTAAATCAATCAGTCCACGCATATTCTTTCTAATAATGTCATTAAGGGCTAAGGGGGGGTCTCTTGGGTACATTTAGACATAACTCCTCAATAAAATAAAAGCGTGTATTTCCAGTTTAGGAAGAGAGAAAGTATAATTCCACTAGATAAACTTTAATTTCACTCTTGAATATGAATTCAACCAGAGTGGGAGACTAAAAAAGTAGTGGCAGGAAGCAGCACACCAGGAGGTGCAGGATATTTTATATTTTAAACATTCCAATCGATCGGCCTCATCTTTCCGGAAGAATTACCATAGGTGTCTCCGGCTGGAAAGGGGCGGAAGAGGGTACCGCACCTCCGAGCGCGGAACATATCAAATTAAGTTAGCCAAGCCCAAGAGCTGATACCACACTCGTTGAACCCGAAATGCTCACTGAAGCAAGCAACACGTGGGATCTTACTATACGATCGACCTCTCATTTCCCGAAGCCGGAAGAGAACCTGCCTTAAGAAAGCAAACTCTTCAAGATTTATATGGGCTTAGAGTTAGCTAGACTCAATGATAAATCGAGTATCTTTCTCTATACGTACACAGGGTCTGGTTAGGACTCAATGTACAGTAAACAAGGGAAGGAAGTAGGACTAAGCGACTACCAGCAGAGGAAAGACCCGCAGAGAAGAGGCAAAGTCTATCTCTTTACATGGCATCTGGTGATGCAATGGGATTGAGCTAGCTAAGCTCATTTGTTGAAGCGGTTACACTTTTATACGATGCCACCACCTCTTTCATCTTGCCCTCGCTGGGACTGCCCATCTTTCACTCTACTTAGATGAAGCCTCTGAATCCAGATCGAAGAGACTCTTTTAGGAGCGACTTAGGCCCAGAGGATCTATCTCATCTTACCATACGCGCCCAGTGGAGAAGATATATTGCTGCGTAATGACCGTACCCTTATATGTACATCTTAACTGAACAAGTACTATAACTAAGAGAGTCGCCTGTGTTCAGACAAAGGTACTAGGAAGATAGATAATGGTTGATTCTTGGGTCGTATCCAGAGGGCATGTATATCGCCATAGGAGTACCTTCTTAGAGAGAGTGCCTATCTATCTATCCCTTGTCATAGCAGGCCTCATCAGCCCGCTTGAGGAAAGTCGGGTATCGGGTGGTAATTGACAACCAGACTTCATCTTCTCACCAGACGAATTATTAGATTCATTCTTCTTCTCCGGCTTTGAGGCCGTGACCGCACCCATGGCAGTTTGAAGATCGGTCTTCTGAAGGAAATCTTTCATGCTGTCTGAAATCCTTGTTTTCAATCTGTATATCCAACCCAAGAGTTGTACCGCAGACTTTCTATTAGCATAGAATACAGAGTTCCCTTTGTCGTGCAGTGAAGGGTACTGCGTCAACAGAGTGGCCAAGGCTAACTAACTTACATGATTTCAACTATGCCGGAAAAGTGAACAAGAAGAGTGTTCACTGGTAGCTAGTATTGAAAGAGAAGAAGCCGTTCCTTCGCTGCTTGCTTTGCGCGCTAAGAGCGCTTCGCACCTTGCCAAGATCAATTCAAGTAGAAAGTTCGGGTCTTCCCTTATTATAGCACGCACAGGTGAGAGCATCCCTACCTCTAATGGTTTGTACTTGAACTGACCGAAAGTCCTGCTAATCCCATTGCTCGAAAGGGGGGGCAGAAGTACTTTCCCAATGACGGAAAGAATGCCTTAGTCGTGTCAGTGAAGAGTTTTATAGGCGCACCAAAAGTCCTCCATATTGGGATGACGGTCTCCGACCATCCTCCTCGACGAACTTCGTTGCCTGCCGGCAGCCAAACAAAGACTACAAGCCTTTCCCCGACTTTCATTCGGACCGACCTCCCTTTGAATTACTTCAATCTTTTATTTGATTGACCTCACTGAAACCGGTTTAGCTAGTTTTATCAACACCCTGATGAGGTCCTTTATGTATGGACCCCAAAGGAGGGCACCCTCAGGTGTCAAACCAAAAGGAACTATCGGTTTACAAGACCGGTAGGCCAGGTTGGCTCTAGCATAAGGAGTCAACTCACAAAACATAACATAAAGAAAGCGTTTTGCGGGACTCACAGAGTAGAGATGCCTGAGAGGTATCCGTAATCGCTGCAGCGACTAGGACATTGGCTTAACAGGCCACCTTAGCCTTAGGGCAACCAAATCGAAAACCTTCCAGACAAGGCCGAACCGGACCAACTGAGAGTCGGTCGATTCAACCTGCCATTTCCGGTTCACGAATGGTGCGTCTAAGAGATCCTGGATGGTTACGCCTGGAGATACTGCAACCATGTAGTACCACTTGACGTAGTTAAGCCATTGTCGGACCCACGACCTTAAGGTTGTGTACTCCGCGAACTCACGACTACCATCGGTGACGATAACCTCGTCAGGATAGAGGCACAGGTCCTTTGGAGCCATTTCCCTGCGGAGAAAATTTACAAGGATTCCTTACTCTAACAAGTAAGCAAGTCAACCACCTTTAGGAATTGAATTTCCATTCTTCGAAATCCCCCTCCTCTTCTCTTCTCTGAAGGCAGTCGAGGGAAGCGGGTTATGGGGTGGGCTGCTAAGGCCCGGGGAGCAGAATCGGGTCAAACATCGATAGGGAGAAAGAGGTAAATGACTCTTCCTTTCCTCCCGATTGGCAATGATATCTCTTTCTTCTGCCATTGCGAGACAAGACAGCTTCCTTCGTTCGGGCGATCTAACCAACTTAGGGAAGGGATGCCCTCTCTGCTTCTCCACTCGAACCATAACCTGAACTAGAAATGGAACTGGAACGAGAACCTCCATCTAGACCTAGACCTGACACCCGCATACCGCATATGCCAGTGGTTGTGGTACAGGTAGTTGTGTCTTGAATCGACAGTGAGGGCTGTAGCTCGGGGAAGGTTTGCCTGTAATCGATGGCAGAACGACTGACTCCTCCCTTTCCGTTAGCCCAATCCGCTTTATGATCCCAGTTGGTACTAATCTTATATCGGGCGAATTCAATGTTCAACAAATAGTTGAGCGATGGAAGGACAAAGGAACTGAATAAGAACAAGCGAGACAAAGTGACAAAAAAAAAGCCTTATCACGAGCTGGAGTCGAACCAGCACCTCTGGGATCAAAATAAAGGCCCAGCGAACTACCTTTCATTCTGATCGTGACTTTCAAAAAGAAAGAAGAGAAAGAAATGGAGGGTGGCGCCTACATAACAGGTTGCTTGCTTACCAAGCCATCCTGGCTTTTCGCTCCTTTGGCTTTCTTTCTCCCGGAGACCATGCCATTCCTCGACACCGACCTTCAAACAAAGTCAGATGAGGAGCTGGCTTCCCTCAAAGTTGCTCTGGCTGACTTGCCCGTTCCGCTTCTCTCCCGCTTTTGGGCGGTTCTTCCTCCAGCAGCCTATTCTTTCACAGCTTCTATGCCAAGGGCTTATTTAATAAATATATATATATATATTTATGCATGCAAGATGTATTGGGGTCACATAAAATTATTTATGAAAAGAAAGCGCTCTTAGTTCAGTTCGGTAGAACGCGGGTCTCCAAAACCCGATGTCGTAGGTTCAAATCCTACAGAGCGTGATTCCATTCTTGTTAGATCGAGAATGACACTGAAATATTTGAACAGCAGTCTAAAGTCTGAATTTGACCTCCTGTGGATTAGGATTAAAAACAAAGAAATAGGAGGTCAATAAAAAAAAAAAAGAGATGTTAATTAATCAAAGGTCCAAACGCGGAGGCAGTTCCAGTCCTTGTCGCAGCGCAGTAGTGAGTAGGTGATCCAACACCAGAGATAAAAGAC